TAGGTGCACCCCCTTAGGGGTGAGTGCCTTATGAAACTACAAATACAGGAAGGAAGGGAAATAGCTCGAGCGGATAGGCAAGAGAGAGCTCTTTGTTAAACGAGTTAGCCAGTTTCAAAAGCCAGCCCTTTCGAGGCGAAAGCGATCCTCGCGAAAGAGAGCCCCTTAGTTAGAGTAGAGGGAGTAGAGCGCGGGGAGGATATGAGAATGTCTCGTGTCTCGAAAGAGGGGACTTTACACTTAGGTTTTGGAAAGTTTGAGGGCGCTTTCTTCTTAAATACATTCTTTTATTTTTGACGAAATGCATAATAAGAATGGCTGTTGGACGTTGAGGATTGGTGCGCAACTTCGAAGAGGTGGAATGTAACTAAACACGTGTTTCGGTTTCTTTGCACAAAGAGAGTGAGGTTTGAACTGACTCTATTCAGAACATTGCTGGATAGACTGAAGGCGGGTATTTTTTTAAAAGAATGTTCAGGGCAGCCCTTTCTTCTGTTGTTCCTTCTAACATTGGGAAAATCAAACGAAGCACATGGAGTGGAGGTTTAGGATTCGACTGATTGAGAAAACTAATGAAAAGAGTCTATCAATCGGGAAAGGAGAAATCTAACAGGCAAAAGGCTAGACTAACCACTATCAAGGCAGGAAAGATACATTCGCATACTAGCTATCACAAACTAGATGCAACAAGTCCTTTTTCCTCCCCCTAAAATACATAAATAAAAAGAGATTCTCTAGCCTAGAGGAAAGAGAACTACTAGGATAGGAAAGACTGACTAGCTACTAGGAACAGCCTAGCTACTCACTCCCAAGGGTAAGCTACATCCCTATAGAGAAGACAATCTTCTTCTTTTCCCAAGATTGTCTGATAGAATATCAGATATCTCGGGGAGGTTTTAAGTCATTGCATCCTCTATTCTATTGGGAGTGATGGATGCTAGCGAAGAGAAGGACGGAAAGGCATAGATGAGTGGCTTTCTTGGGTTGGGATAGGGCGCAACTTTTCGTTGGAAAGGCCTTTCCCCTGAGTCCCCCTTTTTCCTGTAGGATGGTCGACACGATAAATGATAACAAATTCTCTCTATGAATCTCTTTCCTGTAGCTAGCCGCTGATAGTCAGTCTTTCTCCTTTTGGTAGTTGAGTAAGGTTTCTCAGCTTCCTTTCGTTTGAATTTCTTTCTTTTTAGTTCTTCCAAGGGTTCGGAGAGTGAAGCGAAGGATGAGCTGGTAGTTCTTTCTCTTTGGAGAGCTGTATGTAACGTAACTACGGTTCTTTCTGGAATGAAATAGCTGAGGCAATCTCCTAAGCCATAAGAGAGGAGGATAGAGTTAGCATTGATTGGGAAGGCAGGAACTAGTAATGAAAATTATCTCAGAGCCATCCCAGAAAGAGAAGGCCCCAAAAGATCTAACTATGTATGCTCAAGCTTCGAGCCAGCAATCCTGTGTAGTCCCTCCAATCAGTACAACCGATAGGTCAGATGCAGTCAAATCCTCTAGTGACTGGCCGAAAGACCCGCAAGTTCAACAGGCTCCAGATCCTTCCTTCACAGCTCCTCCCTCAATTGTTAACAGCAGGAAAGGTTACACTCCTGCCACCCCCGCAAGTACCTGACCCATTGCCAAAAGGTTACGACCCAAACGCGAGATGCGAGTTTCACTCAGGAGGAGCAGGGCATACAACAGATAAATGCTATAACCTGAGGAACACTATTCAAGACCTCATTGATCAGAACCTTTGGAACTTCCAGGAAGAAGAGCGATCTCTCGTAAAGCCTGAGGATTAAATCAGGCCGTATAGTGGACATGCATGCAAACCAGTCATTGTTGCAACATCAAACGGGGGCAGGCACCAGTCAAAAGGAAACTCCGGCAGAAAGGCAAGTAGCAAGTCACGAGGATGGAGAAGCACTAGTTATCACCGCCAAGCAGCCTACAAGAAAGAATTTTCCCACAACTAGGCCAGTCTACGTCAATGCATTCTCCCGATCAGCACGTTCATCACAACAGCGAGCCAAACCAAGGGGATCGGCCCGCGCCAGTCCCATCCCCCGTCAGAGAAGAGCCTCGGAAGTTTAATCCATTGCCCGCATTCGCCCCTACTCGAAAAAGGGCGCAATATCGATAAGCTCGATCAAGCCAATGAATGGAATGCAATCGGGTCAGATCGATCAAGGACATGCTAGCGATAAGCCTGCTCGCTCGAGGCCATGCATGCCTATCAGCTCGCTATTGGCTTGGCTATGCACTCGTATCAATACGTTCGCTCAAGGCCATGCTCTCGCTTCCATGTCCATACGCTCGTACTTTTACTGATCGAGTCCCTCTCTACGCCCACCCTGCACTTTTTTTTCTTTTTTCAGGCCGAACGAACATTACTTTTAATCATAAGAAACGAAGGAATGAAACAAACAAAGGATTAGATCCCTGTCTTAGTCTTAGATCCCTTTTGCACTCGCATTCCAGGAAGAAAGAAAGGAAAGAATAAGGCTTCCAAGCTTTTTTTGCTTTCAAGCCGCTTTACCAAGTAGGGGGGAGGCAGAGGCAGGAGTTGATAAGGCGTTTATATTTCTGAGGCTTTTGTGTTGTTTCCGGGTACTCTATAAGATGATGTAATAGAGAGAGGGGATTTACCTATTTTGAGCGATGAACTGGGAGCTCAAAGTTCCTGCGCTTATCATCATTTCCAATTCCTTGCTCTAATAACTTTTGGCTGTAGCGTAAGGGGCACGCTATTCATCAAACAAAGTACATTGCCTCTTGGCTGGGTCCAGATAGGAATACTGGTAAGATCTTACTCAGTTCTGTCAAGCTGAAGGCCCATCGGCTATCCACATGAAAGTGGGTTTTAAGACGCCCCTTTTCGAGGTAAAACTGGCATATCAGCAAACAATAAAACCAACCATTGCAGCTAGAGATAATACCCAGTACCTGGTGAAACGGACTCTTTATTATATTAAGCGTCTGTGGCCAAGTGACATGGCTTTTCACTCTTCTTTTGTAGAGAAGGTTGCTCATCCAGCCGTCACTCTCCCTCCTCGCTTGAATGGTAGGTCACCCGCCGGGTCAAGCGCCTCCGTAAGACTACTGAACAACTAGTGGTCCTACTTCATGCCAGTCATTGCCTTTGCTCAATCAACAAGCTAACTGAAATCATTGAACTGACCCTCACGCTCAGGGCAGCAGTGATGTCCCGGTTGATGCCAATGACAATATGGTCAAGGCTTACATCAGTAAAAGAAGCCTTCATAAAGTAGGGCATTGATCGCTCTTAGTCGAAGGAAAGGATTCCGAGACAGCAGCGGTCGCCTAACCGATCCCTCCTTCCTAAAAGGTGGCTGGGATTTCCTAGGGTGCAGGTTGTACGGCGACGCCAGCTCCATCCATACTGGGGTTCCGTAGTAATGGGCCTGAGGGGAAGTCTTCAAGTACTCCTTACTTTACTCCCGGGGTTGATTAAGGGCGAGCTAAGAGGGAGGGACTCAAAGCCCTCTCTTAAATCAAGGAATGGAAATCTTCTTATTGCTGCTCCCAGGAAGCTTTATAAGAACTCTTTTCCCCTTAAGCCCAGGCAGTGTGAAGTAGAGCAGGGAACTCTGTCCTCGTTGCGGAATTGATTAGGCGGGGTGCAGGATCTTGCCACGGCTATGGCAGTGTCGGAAACACTGATAGATTACAAGAGGAGTGACTCTTCCAAACCTAAAGCATCAAAGGGTGGCTACGTCAAAGGTGGGGGAGACAAGAACAGCAAAGGCAGAAGCCCTATTGCAATCATTATCATTATATTATAAAACGCGAGTTATCCTGTCCCCTTTTCGCTTTCACTTACTATACATCATACAGAAGCTGAAGATGCAAGGTTTCTGTTTATCAAAGGGGTCCATTAAGCATGTGCTTAGAGAAGCCAATCAATGTGTACTAGAAATGTTATCCTAGCAACTCAAAGAATCTCGGAAAGAAAGGCAGAATCGAAGAGCTTAGTGTGAAAGGGCTTTCTTCGATATTAACAACGGACGGGCGGACGAAACAGAAAATAGCCCTTAGTACAAGCTATATAATTCCTCTTTCTTAGGAATTATAACTCATTTGTTTGGGTGAAAGCTCCTTCTTCAAAGCACGACATAGAGGAGTAGGTTGGTCATAGATGCGAATCTACTGCTCCCATATATTGATAGTAAGAGCTCCACTCTTCAACATCTTAGTTAAAATGGTAAAACCCGGGAATGATAATGAGATACCTCAACTTTAGAAAAAGATAAGAATAGAGTTATACGAAGAATCCGATCCGATCTGTCTCCGGGTACCCTAGTTTCCAAAAGAAGAAGCACCACCGGTCGTCGACACTGACCAAATCAATCCTTACTCTGAAAAGGAGGTATGGCGGATCGTATAACCTTGGGGACCTTATAGTAAAATCCCTATTAACGGCTTGGGTTCAATCTGTCTCCATGCATCATTGCACATGGCCCGGTCTCCTATCTCGGTAGACTACCGTCAACTTGTCCCGTGGTCGGAGGTTTTAACTTACTTTTCTCTTCCTTACCACCAAACCGGAAAGTCAGGCTCTTTTGCAACTGGAGGGAGATCCGGAATTGGGAAAAAAGAGGGGTGTTCAGCTTCCCGTTCTTCAGAAATAAATGGAAGACTAGATTGATAGAAATTGTTAGAGGCCTGAGAGTTCTGCTAGGCAGCAAAATGCCTTAAAGCAAGCCGGGGGAACTGGCTAAGTGGTTCAACTATCCTACATCTCGCCTGTTCATTTTAGAAGGAAAGTCAGCTTCAGTCCCGAGTGCAAGTTAAGATCAATGCCGCAGCTCTTTCCCCGGTCGTAGGTTTTCGGTAACTTCTCTTTCTTTTTGCTTAGTGAGATCGTGTACCCTGGATGACACCTATGGAACTAGTTGTTGACGAAGATGGTATGCACTATCATTCGGAGAAGTTCCTAGCTAGTTGGCCCTTTGGCGTTCTGATTGAGAGTTCAATCCTGGCTTTCGACGATTCAATAGGAACGAAGATCTGCACCTCGCGGGGTTCGTTTCCCTGGCCATTCTTCTACGTCTTTCGCTCGTTACTCGTTGGCTAAAGGATTGTTTTTTCGGCCATTCAAAAAAGTAAATACTAATACTGCTTTCTTGCTAATAAATAGAATCTGCCATAAGGTAGCAGGGCGAGTCGATCCACCTTTTTCTTTAATGGCTACTTCTACCAGTACCTCTTCGGTGCAAGGTTCAATCTCGGGATTCTCTACTCGAACCTTGGACTAAAACACAGGAAAAGACAGGAATCGGATTGGTCTAGGCCTAGGAGCATAGGTAGGTTCGTTTTCTTGATTTTCTTTTTTCTTTGCCTAAGAAATCTTGCTGGAAGGTCACTCTCTCTTCTCTGGGGGAGAGGCAATGTTCAGTGCACTTTCCTTTAGAAGATATCCGAAGAGCAAGACGAGATGGAGGTTCTTGAGCTCATCAAGTTTAGAGGTCCTAAGACCGTTTCTAGTAACGAGTTTGATGAGGAGAGATGATGGTACGGATGAGAAGGCAGCACGAGAACGAGCTTTCTTTCTAGCGGGGAGCGGGCCCCTTTCGGTCTTATCCTTATATTCGAGTGAAATAGCAGCTGCTCTTTCAGAATTCATTTTATATATAGATGATGGAAGCTTCTTTCTCAACTGAGGGTACTTCTCAGCTTGGGGACATCGCTATAGTATCTTCTTTGGCGCATTCTCTACGACGGAAATGTGAAAAGAAGGGAGAAAGATATTCCAACCACCGAGGTAGGTCTAGGCCCTTCCTTCAACCACTCAGAGCGCTATGTCCTGAAAGTATGCCCAGCATTTCAAATAACCTTAGGAGAGGCGGACACACGACAATGCTCAATGCGTTAAATCAATCTGACCATCCTTATTATCCCTCCTTAATGGTGATAGCAAAAAAAGAAGAAATAATAGAAAAACTTCTTTAGCGATGCCCACAAGAAGCGCTTCTAGAAGTGAGGAGACCAGGTTCTTTTGACATGGTAGTTGTTCAAGAGTGGAATTTATTATGTAAAGAAAGGGTCGGTTCACTCGTTCAACTACTTGCTTGGCCAACCCCTTCTATTTTTTTACTGTATTTCCCGTCGTAAGATGTAAACAAGAAAGCAGCAACTAAAGCGCACAGGCGAGAGCTTCCTTCTGAAAAGGGATTGGCTTTCAGGCGCATGCTAGGATGCTTTTTCTTCTTTTGATGAACCTCTTGCATTGCATTAAAAAAGAGTACCTGATCCATTATGAAGCTTGAAATTAGGAACCGCAGCCGAGCCTCTCCCTGCTATCCAATGAAACGACTCTTTCTGCGCTCTCAACGTGCATTTGAGAAAGCTTCCTATCAGCCTCGTAGCCATCAATCCCTTCTTTACCACATCATGGGGGTTTAGAGGAGATCCCAGAGGCCCACTAAAGCTAAATCAAGAATCTGCCTATACAGCCAGCGGGGAGGATAGCACTATTGGCAACGTCTGGCGTTAAGTAAGGCGAGTAGCTAAAGGCGGATAAGGAAAAGACAGGAAATAGAAGCCCCCTCCAGATAGTTGTTATAAAATTGATAGACGCATGTTGAATAAGGTAGACAAGAGATAGAAAGGAGGAAAGACAACTTGACCAGACAAATCACATATTAGCTCGATTCTCGACTTTATTCTTTCTTTCATCTTTCAATCCTCAACTTCTTCTAGCTGCTTTGCGTTCAATCAGAATTAGGTAGCAGGGAAGGGGGCAGGGTTCCCACTATAAGAGTTATGGCGGTACAAAGAAAGGGCTCACTGACGAAAAACAGGTACGGATATAGGAGCGGAGCACCGGACCGCTTAGACTCATAGGACGAAGCTGAAGAAAGTAAGCAAGCGAGAGCGAGAGGGAAAGAGATAAAGGAGGCAGAGAGCAGGAACATAATTATCTTATATTAAGAATAGGTATCTCTATAAGTGCATCTTTCTTTCTAATAAGAGAAAATAATAACATATCTAATAGAGATACCCCGCGAACTCCGCCAGCTTATATATAACAAGTCAAATGCCCTTGCCCTGGTAACCCCTCCGCTAGTAGTAGGAGGCTCTGCTATGGCACTATCAGAAGCTTCCCCTGCCTAAAGGCATAAATAGAGTGAGGAAAGCCTTTTGACACCCTTACTAGTAGCTACAGGTCTGAGAAAAAGGGGCGCTGAGTAGTGCAAATTTGGAAGTAAACATAAGCAGTGGAAACTGTTTACCCGAAAGTCAAACAAGCATAAGGAGATAAGTACTGGTATTCGCAACTATCTACGTGTGGATTTCTGTCTGCACCCAAGGGCCAGCTAGCGTGATGCTTTTGATTTGGATCGTAGGCCCTCGATACGAAGCTCTTCACATTTGAACCAATTCCGACATCTACTTTTCTCCCAACCAACGACTATCTATGCCATGAATCGGGTTCGTATGCCTTACTTTACCTACTTGACGAAAGGCTATCTTTCTTCAAGGAAATCGATTGATCAATATGAATCTCGAGAGTCCCCTATCCATTTCATTCTTTCCGGGATTAGTATTATAGATCTTGGGTGGAGACGACTAACTATCTGGTGCGAATGTACGCAATTACGATGCGCAGCGCATCTAACTATCTATGTCTCGCTGAGACAGTTCGGTTCCTATCTACCGTTGGTGAATAGAGTCCTATCTCTAATTGAGTATGACAATCGGCTAACTCTGGTTCTTTCGGATTGTTTTTTCCTTTTTTTACGGCCAAAACTCTCTCTCTATCTCCGGGCCCTATTTCTGCCTCATACAGCTCGGGATTAGGCTTTCTCTGGCCTTTCTACCTTATGCCTCTCTTATGACTTTTTTGTAAAAGTGTCCGCTGTGCCCCATTTCTTTTTTGACGATCCCTATGGTCTTTCCTTTTCCTTCCGGGCGAGTACGGCGGGTTGCTCTTTCCTATTCTAATACAGAAGAAGAGAACCTTTCTAGATGTAGCTTTCCTTCCTTCCCTCACAGTGAGTTGAATAAGGAATTATTAAACCTTGCCTACTATCGACAACTAGTCTTCCTGCTTCTATCTGGCCTCACTGGTATACCGAGACTGGTGCGTCTGCTCATATGACCGCTGCCGCCCGCTTTCATGGCTACTTCAGCACAGGCCAACAAGCAACGAACGAGATAGCTAGCTCATCCTTACTAGACTAATGTTTGACTTCAAAGAGGCTCACTTTCACTTTATAGTAATAGTAAAAGAATGCGCGAGCCCGGACGCAAAAGCAAAAGACAATGGCTTTCTCCTCCCTTTCGTTTATGTACTACAATTCCAGAACCCTTTGCTTGTGTTTGTCAGCAACTTACCTCAACTGTAAGTAAAGTAAAAAGAAGGCGCATACATTTCGATACGAAAAACTCCAACACCAGACGGGAAAAAGTTAAAGTTCAAAAAGAAGGGGGACTTCCGAGAAAGGCTCAATAAGCGCTAATCCTTCAGTTAGGGAGAGATACCCATATGGGTGTACTTACACAAACTTGACTCTTAGAACCAACCCTGGGTCTGCAGCTCTTTCCTCGAGATGTGGGGTGAGATAGATTCTCGTCCTATTTTGTGCAATAAGAGAAAATATCTGTTTTTAGGAAAATAGGACGAGAAGGCTCTGTTCGTGTTTTCTTGTCTTTTTTTCCGAGGAAGTAGGCCCAGCTTGTCTGGTTTACCGGTTCCAGGTCATTCATAATGAACTTATTAGAGTATAGAATGAACACCCCCTAACGTAGGCAAATGGATGCCCGTACGCTCCACCTTAACTGGAAGGGTGAGCAAAATCCTCCTCACTAAACAAAAAATGTGTTACGAAGGATTTAGAGAAGGGATTGCAAATAGGCCTAACTTTTCCAGAGTAGCAAATGCCAAAGAAGCAGCGGGGCTAGTTAGAAGCGCAGAGGAGGGGATAATCCCCGGCCTCTATAGTTCCTCGAAAGGTGAAGGTCAGTTCACGCATTCCCAAACTGACCGAGGGTAAACTTCAGGATACTTGTGCCCCCCTCCACCCCGTATGAACAAAGCACACACAAAGCGAAGCCTTTATTAAATATGTAATCACTCCTGAATCATACGTTTTCACATCTTTCCAGCCTGCATTAAATCGGAAAAGTGCCTACCCCTAGCATAGGTCTTTCCCAATTAGTATCGCTTCGCTGTTCCTATTTGAGTTTTGATTGAATTGCTAAATCGACTTCCTAGTATCGCTGCGCTGCTGCAAGGTCGACTTCCCAAGTAGTTCATCCTCCCTGCTTCTTCCTTCCCTTATCTTATGGTATCGCTGTTCCTATTTGCTTTTTGAAAGTAAAGGAGGAAGCTGACTCGACCGGACGGGAGAGGTTGTTTAATAATCGAGGTCAGGCTGTCAGTCGGCTCCGGTAAGGAAGACCAGTCAGAGAGTACGGTCAGAGAGCTCCATGACCCGCTATTGGAAGTGAGAAAGCAGCGAGAGCTAGCAGTAGGAGTGGTAAGCAAAGTGGTTGTCGATGAAATTTCATTCAAATGAAAGCTGCGGTAGTCTACTTTGACTTTGAATTGAGGGATAGATGTGTAGGCTCGACCAGAACGAGTAAGAGCAAGAGCCCCTTTCCCCGTAAGGGCCAAGTGACCCGAAAGAAAGCTCACTGTAAGTACCATTCTGGAATGGTAGGACATTGTACAAACCTCCGCATGGATCTGAGGAAGCACATTCGGAGGAAGTTAACATTCTTTCCCGAGAGGCGTCAACGTCAAAGAAGAGGAAGTAGAAATCCATCCGAGGTTCCAAAGCCGCTCCACCAGGTTCTACTTGGAGGAATAGGTGTACATTTTAAGGATGTGAACACGGCGTGGTCAAGATTCTTTCTGGAATCAGATGTTCATCGAGCAACAAAGAGTTCCTTCTCAACAAGTATTGGAAGCTAGGTATCATATGGGAGACCTTGGAGTGGACATTCTTGGTGGACCAACGGCAGTAAGTAAATACTATGTCCTGCCGCGCGAAGAGAGCCACCCCAGAGTTGGCAAGGAGCAAGTATAGGGTTCGACATGTTGAATCAAGCTATCATGGAGATGTCTCGGTCCAGTCAAGTCCCAAGAATGGAACCAACCCGAGAAGAGCCCGGGGAACCGAGTCCTCCAGAAGTCGATATGGTCCCGGCTGAAAGAAATCCCAGTATATCGTCCAGAAATTCCAACAACTGTCAAGGCTCCAGTGTACAGTTGGACCACCACAGGTGTACCCGCTATGCAGCAGAGATATGAGACAGCATTCCCGGGCGTGGATCTTCTCAAAGTTTCCCAAAACGGGCATAGTTACTTCGCATTGACAATCTGAAGGAAGACTGTGACGGAGGAAAAAATAAAACAAGAAAGAGGTTGGTACAATGACTACGTTTCCCATCCGGAAGATTATTTCTTCAACGGAGATGGTTCAAACATATGAAATCGGGCATTCTTCAGATGTCACAGCTTCTTAGGTATATAAAAAAAAGCCCAGACAAGGGTGCTATCTTCCGACCCGACATTTCAGATCACAGAAAAAGGCTAGGAGCTAGTGCCAGTCTAGCTGCTCTAACAAGCCAGCAAGCTAGTGGCATTAGCGCCTTACCCTTAAGTGAGTAAGAGCTTCTTCCTTCGCTCCACTCGCCTTACAGCACTTGAAGAATTCGAAGGATGAAACCTTCACAAAGATCAGGATGTCAGGCCATAACATGCTTGCTATAGAGAGATATAGATCTTTATTTCATATCTATGATGAGACCTTTCTTATCATGATCTTATCATCTTATTGGGTCAACAAACAAATGTCGTATATATATAAGTAGATGATCGACTTCCGCGAGTTCTAGTTCGGTCATACAGCATTCCTGCACTTCACCGGCCTTCTCCAGCAAGCGTATGAAAAAGCAAGGGTCCGCAGGAGAGTGTCACATGCCAACGTTAAACTTGGTAGTACGCCAAAGCGGATCTGTCATTTACTAAATGGCTCAGTAAAGTAGGTACTGGATTGGTAGCTTCATTTTTGCTGATTCGTGTGGGGTCGTGAAAGATTTGGGTTCGAGTCCCAAGCCCCCCTTGTAATCTATTAACAGCGGCATTCTCCCTATACTACTCTATAATCTATAAATTTAATTATGGAAATCTATCCATGACAGAAAGCAAAAAATCGAGAAAGTCTCGAAATTGGTCCAAACTGCCGTGGTCCACAAACATGAATTCTGGCCGAGAAAGGAGGAAGGGAATGGAAGCCAAAAGAGGAGAGTTTCCCAAGGGAAAGGGAAAAAGCTAACAAGGTTACCAAAAAAGACAGATGAAAGGCGGAACAGTCCGATTGAATTGATAGATAGAAGCAAGGTGATTTTTTCCTATGAAGAGAAGACGGGTAATGGGGAAGCGCAGCATCCCAACCAAGTATGGAAAACCATGATTGGCACAAGTGACTTCCTCCAAGTCATTGAAGGCACAAAAACGAACGTACAAGCAGGTTCAAGTAGTTCTAAAAAAGCGGGGAAACAGTTCATTAGATCACCAGAACGAGGGTTCGGAAATATATCAAAAGGCCTTTCCAAGATCAAAAGCGCGAAGATCCCATCTGCAACTAATGGATCCGGGTTACCTGAGATGAATGCATTGCTTTTCCCTTGTTTAGTGATTGGATTTACCGCCTGGTGGGGCTTACTTCCGGATCAAGTGATCATGACTGCACAAAACCTATCTCTATTGGATCCGGAGTGCATTCAAGCAGCAAAAGAGGCACTCATAGAAAGTGCACCGGGAATTGGAACAAGCGGAATCGAGCAAGCATTCGACCCACTTAAGCTAAAGGCCAGAAGGTGGGGAAGAATTGAAGAATGCACTCAAGGAAATTAACTCCGCCATCAGAGAGCAGAAATATGCACCCGTGGTAGCCATTCTTATGGGAGCGGCAGCAGGTCTTACTGTCGGGTTCTGGATCTGGAACGGGTTAGTCGAAACCAGAAGTTCTAAGTTCGGTCAAATCACAGATTTTTAGTTGTTACAATCTTTTTTAGATAGGACCAAAGCAAGGTTGGATAAAAAAGCGGACGTCCTGGAATTGGTCGATACGTTGAAGTGCCACTTTTCTCCAAGTAGGGGGGATCAAAAAGAGGAGGTGCGCCAAATGGTTCGCGATATCATTCGCATGTTGAAACCTCCGCCCTACTAAGTAGTTCAAAATCTTTCCTCAGTTGCGCGACTAAGAACCTAACAGAACTTTCTTATTATTATTAGAATTCTAAAAGGATGTAGCCCCGAGGTAAGAATCACTAGAAGTCATCTAATTTCGGAAAGAGACTGTCTATTGCTGGCTAGCTATCTCTGGCCCCTTGGTTCCTGTCTATGAGATGGCACGACGCCTTAACTGCGGAAGATTACATTCCCCGCTTTCAGATGGGTGTCTCGATCCGTGGTTCTCGATCTCGTCCTACAATCGGCATAACAACTTCTTTCTTCCTCGGGGGAAAGACCTGTTTCATAGTTTAGATTCATAGTCAGTGGTGCAGCTTCGACAATGCTGTCTTCAGGAGATTATTTATACCATTCTACATTGAACACTAAAAAGATCTCCATAGTGAAGACTAAAGCCTGTGTCGTGGAAAAGGTCCTCGAATGGACCCGCTTGACCTTCTTTTCCCAAGTAGACAGAAGTGAAAAGAAGTGGATGTAGAGGAAGAAGCATACCATCAATCATCTACACATCACTTACAACATTTAGAAAGACCTTTTCTTCAAGGCTGTATTGAAAATAGGGATTTGCACACTTCTTTCTTTCCTGTTCGAGCAGCACCTACTTATTCCACTTCAGAGGATACCTACTTTGTGAGTTAGCTTGGTTAAAAGAAAGGGTTTTCCCTGACTTCATTCCTTGGTTCGGTAGCTCCTTGGTTCGTGCCGGTCTACTTCTGCTACTCTAGGTACCTGCCTATCATCAAGGTCCCTAAACTCATCTTTTCTGTACATATAAATTGGGCTAGGAACGTTTATTGAAGGTTGTGTGTGTGATTGAGAGGTGTTAGCCTTCAAGGGGATACTTGCTCTAGCTGGCTTGAAAAGCTAGTTAATTTCATTCCCTGCTCAATCGCTACCTACCTTCCCCGCCCTTCGATTTCAATAAGTTGGAGTGCCTTCGCTCCATTGCTTAGGAATGGTATGTGGCCCGTGCTAAATAACCCCGTATGACTCAACCTTTGTTGTAGTTCAAAAGCTTCCTCTGTTTTCTGTGCTTCCAGTTGCATAAAGAAGTTCTTTTGCTTTGGCGTCCTGCCTTCCCGATTTCTTCTCTAGAGAGATATCCGTAGGCTTTCTTTCTGGTGAGCTTCCCGCAAAGCTAAGTAACGAATAGGGAGACTCTATCCTAGGGCCAACTTCTTCTGCAGCTCTTGCCCCAGGTCGTGGGTTTGGTTTAAAGGATCGAAATCGCCCTTTCCTGGTAAGCTAAGTTGCCCCCACCCAAGGGTTCTTAATAAAGTATCGGGCCTAGCAGGTTTGGTATTGGCGGGGTTAAGGAGTCTCGAGGAAAGTACTTATAGATAGATAGGCAAAGAAAGGCACCTACGAATGCCAATCCGCAGCGGAATAAGCAGGGGATCAACCAATGAAATGATTTCCTCTGGATAGGATACTCTGGATCCCGTTTGTTCAAGGGTATCACAGGGCATCCCGCTATCATAGGCTCGAAGTCAGCTCTCCTAGTAGCGGCCCTAACTATAAGTGATTTGGGGCACCGAATATTCCTTCTTTTTTTGTGTACACGAATTGCTCTATCTCCGAGCCAAGCTCAGGTTCGTCAAAGAAGTCGATCTAAGATAGGAAAACCTTTACTTTATAGGAACAAACAACAGAAGAAAAGATTCTCCTTCAAGCCTCCGTACTGGAAGAGAAAGAAGGCACCTATGGATAATTAAACCTACGGCTAAGCTCTCGCTTTCTGCTCTTGTTATCGCGCTCCGAGCTCCGGTTACGAGGATTGCATGCAGCAAAGCCCGTAATAAATAAGAAAAAGGCGGTAGGGTCTTACCGACTAGACTAGATATGGGTGACCCTTCTTTGTGCTTACAGGTGCGCGAAGGGGTAGTAAGAACAGAGAAAGTCTAAGGTCTTAAGTCGAGAAAGGGTGCCTAAAAGGGCGAGTTCGTCCTGCAGGGTAAAATAAATAACCCAATAGGCGAGGAGTTCGGCTAAGCCGGAAAGATAGATCGAGTTTAGCCTCTTGATTTACTTTCGAACTGAAAGAAGCCGGTAGCAAAGGAAGTGGCAGCAGTGCTTTATATAACTGCTTTTAGGTCTAGAGATTCATCCCCTAGTCTGTGAGGAGCTATTGGAGAAAGAGTTGTAGGGGAGGAGACCCGGCAACAAATTGGTTCCTACGCTCTCCCACCAGCAAGTGGCTAAATCAATCGGCGGCATCCTGCCTAACATAGAGAAACTTTTTAAAAAGGCATAGTTCAGTAAGAAGAAAATCCATTTCTGTGCCCCGATGGGCCTGCGACCCCCTAAAAAGTCTTAACTTAATAAAAAAGAGTTAAGATAATATTTTCAAAGATATGGGCCACCCAAACTGAGTGTCTGGGCCGAACCTGTTAGGCCATAAATGAATCTCGTCTGGTGGGACCGTGGCTAAATAAATAAGACGTTTGTTTTATAAGTATGTGCTGGTTGAGCCCTCATGAAGCTTTATTTCTAGAGAAATGTATGTGAGAAACTGTCAACAAGTACGACATGAATTAACGTTTTAACTAAAAAAAGTATCGGCATAACCTATTCATACAAGGTCGCCCCTCTCCGGTTGTTTTGTTGGGACTGGGAATCAATCCCAGAAAGAGCAATCCGGACGAGTACCAAAAGAGATCATAAGTAGCATCGTTGATCGACCCGCTTTTGATGGTGTAGTAGTCACGAAAGGGAATTCCTTTAGTTGTTCTTTCTGTAATGATAACTATGAAAGATACCAACAGTGATACCCCTATTCAAGACAAAGAGACTTCCAGTGTTAATTATAGACAGAACAGTACCAAATTCTCAGCATATGAGAAAGACTTACATTTTCTCATTTTTTTACTAATTGTATTCGTATTGATGTTAATATTACTATTAATAGTAACAGTAGATGAAAAGCCTACTCTTATTGAAAAGACTTAAAATAATAATAAGAAATGAAAGATATTATGTTATTAAATAAACTAAATAATTCTTATATGTTATTCAATTGTATGAATTCTGGAATCCATTTCGTTATTTCCCCATCCCAACGTTGTAGTCCATTAGAAAGGTTAAGTCAGACTAGGAGTGTCAACATGCCAGTGATGAGGGACGAGCCGGTTGATCCAACTAAGTTAATACTACCCCAGCATAGGGTATCTGGTTCGTTCCTAGTGCTAGATAAAGAAAGTTCATTAGGATATAAGGTTGTGTCCAAAAAGGGTAAAGAAGTTATGCAGGATTCAAACTTAGGGAAGCAATTAGTTGTTGGAGCTAGTAGCCAATCGAAAATTCTTAATATAGATAAGGAAAATGCTCCTAAGATCGAAAAGGATGGAGGTTTACAGGACGCAACAAAGGAGAGCATTCGAATTAATTCATATAAACCGAAAGAAGAGGAAAGATTTTATGATACAGTTGAAGAGGATGTTTCGAAAGACTTTTTTGACACCACTGAAGAGGATGTTTCGAATCAAGAGGTCGATGGTTTAAAGGATGTCATGAGGGATAGTAATCTATTTTTAGACTATAAACCGAAACTGAAAGCTAAAGATAAGGAGATCTTTTTAGATAGCGCTGATACTTTTAGTTTCAATTGTGTTGCTGGTTTGACGGCTTCGACCTTGAAATGTAAAATGCTTATTATATTAGCTATAGGATTCACTATTTGGTGGACAGAATTGCCAGAGTTTTTAATCTATTTTGATCCCAAAGATGTATGCCTAGATGTAAAATGGATCAAGCTAATGAAGACAACAATCAAAATTATGACCGTAATCAAACACGGTGTGTCTGTGCCAGTGCCTGATGCTAATGGTAAAATAGATATAGATTGGAGGTCATTACCAATGAGTGAGCTGTTCAACCAAAAAGCAAGGGTATTGGTAGTGAAATTGAAGAATTCGATCCCCTGAGTATCAACACGGCACATAAAAGAAAGGCCACTCTTTCGATACTCTTTGTTGCCTATTTAACCCTTGCCATGTGTAGTAGCTCCTTTACCTAGTAAACTACTAAAACGTAAGCCGCAACAAGCAGGAAATCTGTGGCTGGATATGTGCTGGGACTCGAATCTGTTATTAGTGGGGTGCGTTAACCAGAAGGCGGCAAGAGCAATAACATGAAAAGAGTCGGGTAAGGGTATCAGGAAGGTTGTCCTTTACGCCAGTCATTAAGGATCTGTTCCAACGTTGGCTAAGATCAAAGGCAAATGCCCTATGAGCGCTTAAGCCGAGATTATTCGCCACCGTATACAAGATTCTAAGTGGAAGATTATGAGCCACTGGCTGATAACAAGGGTAAATAAACGAGTCCGGTTGTGGAAGGGAGAAAGCCAACTCCTGCTGATGAATATATACGCTACTTCCCGCCCCTGAGGAAAGGAGGTGTTTGGTAGTGGTAGGTTACTCATTCGATCAATAGAAAGAAGCATTCAGAACCAGCCTAGAAGACGAAGAAAGAAAGTAACAATGTGGTTTTCAATTATTTGTTTCATCTTTGGTTTGAATAGAATGGTTTATAGGTATAAGTTGATTCTATGGATCTGTAAGTCTATGAGAGCAGCCTTTGCTGGATGCGAGACTGATCCCGTTCCTACTAATTTCATAAATAGATTCTTTTGGTACGTTCGAAGAGTGATTGGTTTAGTTCGTCTATATAACATGATGATGGATCACTATACCGAAAATTCTAGAACTCAGAAAAAAGATAAGGTTAAGTAATTTTAAATTCAATGTGGAGATGGGTAGTAAGATCATTGAAGTGTCCACTATCACCTTAATCCATTCTTTTGTTATTGAGGGTACTTAGAAAGAAAGAAGTACGTCGAACAGAGATCAATCAGTAAAGAAGATGGCCAACGAATAGATCTCTAACGGAACCAGTAGAACAAATGCATTTAAGCTTGCTGCTCAGATACCAGTCGAAGAGTTAGTTGTTTAGTTTCGTTTTTACGTTAGGACTGATAAACGATAATGCTTTCGAGCTGGCTTGCGGAATAGAGCTGGGATAGGGCTGTTTTCTGAATGTGAATTTATTTTGTATTGGCAGACGTTAGGAGATCGTTGTGTTTAAGTTCGAAAGAGTGAACCTTTAGTATACCAGCCTCAGTGCAGATGCAACTAAGAACCTAACAGATTTTGCTTTTTCAAAGTTCGTATCAGCTGATGATAGGTTGTTGTTGATATTGGGTTCCCAGGTTCCTGGTTGCTATTTCAGGTCTTATAGTGCAACGCTATGAGGAGAGTTGCCGGACTATGAGTCAAGACACAAGGCAAGGGTAAGGTTATCGCGAGTTTACTTACTTTCTATAGCAGCTAGAGCGGCTCTCAGTCCAAAGCCTTAAACGAGAGGGGGGCAGTCGAAAGGAAGGAAAGGAATTCAAACCATGGAAGGGGCGCTTCCCTCCATAAGGGATTGACTTACCTTCATTCTTATTTGATACTTCTAGTCGACTTGATTGATCTTTTTGGAACATAGAACTTACATTAAGACAAGGCCTACCTTCTCAGTTAAGAGTGACGAGCTATAGTTGCTAAGGCGAGTTAGTGCTATGAGTAGAGTGAGAGTCCGATGAGTCTATATGCTCTTAGCTTTTCACCCTAGTCATGGAAATATTCAGCCGGCCTTTTAACAGGGAAGTAAACAACAACCGGATCACCCATTCAAGAAGATTTCATAAACTCTATGTTTCTCATATAATATATGCTGATGATGTGCTCATTTTCGCAGATAGCTCCGTGCGTAATGCGTTGGCCATCAACCAGAATGACAGCTGGGCAGGTCTTGGGATTAATAAAGCCAAATGTTCCCTATCATTCTCGGCCACCAGTTATAGGGTCAAACGAAAAATCATTCGTACTCTTGGCTTACGCGAGGTGCAGCTCCCTCTCAAATACTGGGGACTGCCCCTAGTATCTACCAGATTGAGACACTCCGACTGTCTCCTCCTCTTGGACAAGTTCAATCGCCGAATTAGCAATTGGAAAGGAAGGCTGCTTTCATATGCCGGAAGAATGGAGCTCATCTCCTCAGTGCTTGCAAGCCTTCACATCTATTGGTCGTCCGCTTTCAGGCTTCCGGAGAAGATCTTGAAATCCATTTCATTGAGCATTCGGGATTTCTTTTGGTCAGGCCCCGAACCCACCTATAAGATCCATACGATCAGCTGGTCCAATGTAGACCGAAGGATGAAGGTGGATTGGGGTTAAGAACTATTGAGGGCTGGAATAGGACTGCCATGTTAAAGCTTTTCTGGAGAGTAGTTAATGATAATGGGTCCATTTGGACTCAATGGGTTCATTTTAGATATCTCAGGAGACATTCTATTGGGTGGCTAATATTCCTTCCATCCGACTGCTCTTGGTCTTGGAGGAGTGTCGGTAATGGAAGATGTGGCTAATGCTATCAAGTGTCAGATTTGTAATGGCGAAAGCACGAAGCTGTGGCATTGTCCGTGGCTTAGAAATGGCCCGATCAGCTACAGGTACGAGGTCACTGTTCTAATGGAAACAGGTCTCCCGGACCATGCTCTAGTAAGCGATTTAATAAAAAATGGGTATTGGAACCTTCCTCCTAACCGCAGAATGGCTGGACAGTGTCTAATGCAAGAGATTGCTCTGTATGAACTCCCGCAGCTCCCTGTTGAAGACAGGATCGTTTGGTCTCTCAGCCCGGATGGAAATTGAAACTCCAAAACAGCCCTCATTAGGCAGACCCATCTTAAGGTCGACTATGCAGGCATCGTTTGGAACAAATTAAATATCCCCAAGCACAGTATTATCGCCTGGATGGCCCTCAACTCTGGGCTTCTTACAGCAGATTGAGTTAGCAGATTTTATCCCAACATCGTGACTCTTTGTGGCCTGTGCATGCTTGAACGGAGCGCCTTCCATCTCTCAGAATCAGCAGGAAAAAGTGGTCAATCGTGGGAACCTGGGATCAACAACCAAGAAAGAAGGCTTCCAAACCTGATCTACGACTTCACCCCTTCTCTTTTCCCTTGAAGCCCTTCTGGGCTGTTCACTGGAAGCTAGACCTAACAACTAGACTTTCAAGACCACCTGATCTACGACCGACAGCCCCCGCCTTTCATTCATTTATTGGTCAAAAGCCCCTGAATCTTAGCTCTGAAGCCCCTTATTTTTTTTCACCCATGAGCCCATCCATCTTCGTGTCTGAAACGGAAGAAGTCCATGCTTTCTAAGAAAAATTCCCCTTCAGGCAATCAAAGACCGGACGATCTCCCGATAACACTAGCATCCCACTACCGGACGAAGTTCCGATACCTCTACCTGATGATGTTCCACTCAACTAGCGGACGTTGTTCCGATGCCCCAATGATGGGCTCTTTGATCCATATTCTATTATATATAAGGCTCTGTTCTGTAATGCGAGATCTTTGTTCGAAGCCACCACCTTACGAGCCCTAAGAACAGGCGTTAAATGGTCCTCTAGCACCCTCATTTGATGAAAGTCTAGCCTTCACCCGAGGCTCAGCCTCTCGATTGGTCTCTCTTCCCCGATCAGCTTGATCATTATAAGAATATTAGCTTTCAAGCTTCCTTGCCATAGCGATTGAAAAGGTTTGTACCAATTAGAGTTGGATTAGCTGCCACTAGGCCTAGTCACCACAGCCAATGATCTTCATCCCTGACCTCGGCCCCTTGCTTCTTTCTCAAGAATATCTTTTAAGGCCATGTTCCACGAAATCGATTGAAGCTGCCAGGAGGAAATAGATTCTATGGCCGACGTTTTGACGTTTAACGCCCTAGGCCGGCTTGATGTTTGACCTGGGACAAGGCTGTGCGTTCACAGGGGATAGATGTGGTTGATCCTTCCCTTTTGGTTTGAACTTATCGACTCCCCTCTACCAGAGAATCCATGAATTCCGGGCACCTGCAGTAGCAGCAGGGATGGGAAAGACAAATAACCAGCCAACTATGTATGCCTTAAAGCCTGCCTTCCTTCTCTAACTGGTAGTTGAATAAGGAATGATGCTTAACCTGCCCTCCATTCAAGACAGGAATGGGCTAAGGGCCTCCCTCTGGAATATGAGCTCTACTATGAGCTAAACCAAGGCCGCTCTTCCTGCCTAACTGTAAGCAGAGGACCTTCCGTATGCTCTTAGCTCTCTAAGGCAGGCAGCTTCCCCTTCTCTCCACTCCCAAGTAATGGGATAGAGTCCGGCCTTTCGTAATCCTTTCTTTGAGGCATTCCACGTGGAAGAAGGTCTACTTTTTCTGTCTAGAGTCCCGACCAGAGATTCCCGAGCGCTAATTCCTTCCTTTAGTCAGTACTGGTCCGTGGTCTTCCCTCTCTTGTCTGTGAGGAAGTCATTGGTTGATCCCCTGGTTCTACCTCTTGATTGCCTACCGGAGACCTAAGAACAAAAGACCAGGCCTTTCGTGCCTATCCATTAGTAAGCAGGTTCCCTAGAAGCCATTCATAGTTAGCCCGGTCGATAAGCCCGACAGCTTTCTAGTATGAGTCTCTGCTCTTTCCCTATCAGATGGTGCAGCCAGCGGCTAGTTCTATGATCTGATCTGCTGGTTCTTCTCGATATGGCTAGAAGCTCTTTCCTATCTATTATGTGGAACTGCCATCCTTGATTCAACCGATCTTATTGAACAACCTATTATCGAACAACCGATTTGTGTACAATAATAAGGTGTTGAAATAGGTTGTTCCCTGCCTCACACGAGATTCTTTCCCAGGCCTTGTGGTACTGCTCTTTGCTCCTTCCCAGTGAACTGAACAAACCGTACCTAGATTGATTAAAGAGTACCGAGATGTGAGCCTACGGTCTCCCTTCCTGCTCCAGTCAATCAGAAAGAAAAAGAAGGAGATTCTTAGTCTCTCGTTTCAGGTTTGGCTTGACTCTGTTCGCTGAGCTCTTCGCCTTGCCTTTGTTGGATGGGGATTGGTTACATGTCCTGTTCATTCTGCTTTAGCGCGCTATGGTGAGTCCACTACTGAGTGAGCAGCCAGTGAGACTCCGATAAATTCAAGAGGGCTAAAGCATCCCTATACGAGTACGAGTTTTCTTCTTTGCTCATCAAAGGCAGGAATTGGATTGGATAAAGCGTAAACTCTGGAGGCGTAACCGCCGAGGGTTAGATTCTCCGCAACTAAAGAGGTTTGCAAGGTAAAAACAAATGTCTGGTTTAGACTACAAAGAAAAAAAGGCTTCCTATCTAACTTACTGTTAGCTAGCTTTGCCACAGCAGTACTCCTACTTCCAGATCCAGAAAGGATTTTAAACAGAAACATTATAGTTATCTAATGAAAGCCCCGATGAGGTTAAAGTAAAAAAAGACCACCCCCTGGTTGTAACTTGTACTTATTAAAAAATAATGCAATTGACTTTTGTTTTTCTTACTTCTGTTGTTGTGTTTAAGTCCTATTCAGTGAGGCAGAGTGGAATCCATTTTAGGGACCCTTGCTTCTCTACAAGCTTGATTAGAAGTTAGATTGAGGTCGTGGTGCAATTAATTGAACATCTGAGGTCGCCCAATCTAAATTCAAGGGAATTTGGTCCTTAGTCTTGCATATAATCCAGTACACTCGAGTCCACTGTGACTATGGCACGCCCGCACTCATAAACTGATCCAAAAGACTAGGAACAGAAACCCAATTGAAAAATCAATCAGTGAGAATAGAATTCGAGCCTTACCAGTGCATCGGCATTGATCGCAGAATGGGAAAAGGGCATCCCAGGACAGAGAAGAGTCTTTATTTGAAAATAGGGGTTGGAACCATAAAGAGTAGCATTCGAATTGTTGAGTTGGCCCCTAATAGCCCCGCTTCCAGACGGCGTACTCTCGACTTTACGCATTCATTCCTTCATCGTTATTGCCCTGGCTTCGATGATCAACCCCTGGCAGACTTCGGGGGAGAGGTGGCTAAATTCCTTGTCTGGTTTCCTCGCGTGCCAACCCGGGCCCCCGGAGGGGTTCTTTGGCTTGCCGGCCCTTCCATCTTTCATTCCACGGCAGGGCGTGGCTTGCCCAGTTGCTTCTTATTTTTCTTCTTCTTTTAGCGGCATACATATACATATAAAATTCTTGCTTGCTTGAGTGGAGCCTCGAGATGTTGAGAGGATCTTTTTTTCTTATTGCGCAATCTCCCACCAGCGCTGGCACATTACCGAGACTCTCGTAGGATGGAGAATGGGAACCGGTGCTTTACCTTCTCACGTGCCCTTCTGGGCGGTTCAATTCCAAACCCTTCATTCGAGAGCTCTTATCGACGGAGTCGTTTGGCACCTCGGGTTTTCTTGTTTTTTTCTTGTTTGGTTCGGTAGGGCTTCCGCTTGTTTTCGCTTCCCACTTTTTCGGAAGATACTTTATTAATAACGATAGTGAAAGGAGGGGGTCCATTGCCCCTCCCGTCTTTTCCGGAATCTCTTCATCCAATTCCTCTAGGATCACTCTTTTTGTTTGGAGGCTCCCAATGCTTTTCTTTTTTATTTTGTTATGATTTGCATCTCTCTTGGTTGAACAATCTGCACCGCTTCTTGCTTTTTTTTCCTTTCGGGAATTGGTGGTTAAGTGAAATTTTGATTTCTCTCTAGTTAGGGCGCGGGATCCAGTGCCAGTCTATCGGCTCTTGTTTCGGACTTGGTTCTCTACCTACTTCGGTGATCGGGTCGAGGCTATTCACTTAGGACGGCGGTATTGTTTTTCTTGCAGGAATTTGCTTTTACTGTCACTCCACTGGACACCGCCTCCGGCTCCGTCCCGGAATATTGATCCCCCTTTTCCATCGGGAGCGTCTACCTCATTTCCCAAACTCAAACCTGGACTTTCATTCTTATTATTCCTACCGGACCTTTCTTTTTCCGCTTTGGACTTCTTTCCTTTGTAACTTCTTCCTTACCCGGTGCAAGTTTCTTCTGCTCGGCGTCTGGAACCTTTCTTCCGGTGAAATTGCTCATCCCTTTTTGTCTCTTACTGGCACTGTATCTTCTCAATTCCCACTTTCTGTTTTGTCATCTCTGTGCTAGTTTCTGTCTCTATCATATCTCTCATCTTCTGGACGTCTTATTCTTATGAGTGGCCTGCCTTGCCGTCTACCATCTCTTCCCGACCGGGCATCAATTCCTTTGACCGGTTCTTTCGAGCTTCAAGTTCTTCTGGATTTATAAAAGTCTTTCTCTTATATTTTTGCTACACATATCTTCATTCATTCAAGGTATTGCCTCTCTTTCATTGGTATCGGAGTGGAGAATCTTGGACAATGGGCGAAAGCCCGATCCAGCAATATCAATATCGCGTGAATAAGAGTGAAGGTCTATAAACTCTCTCTTTCCGAGGTCACTCTCACTAGAAGTAGGAGCAGTAGGACATCTTAGTGAACAACCGATTCTGTGAAACAATCAGTTGTTAACCGAGTAGGAACCTACTCTCTTCCCTCCAAATAGCGTAATAGAAGGGGGGCTGTTTAATATGGTATGCTCTGTACCATACCACTGTACCATATTCTCTTTCTTTGCGAATATGTTAATCTGGGAACCCAACCAAGGCCGAGGCCATTCAACCGCTATCCTATGGACCGAGCTTCCTGTAGTTAAAGAGAGATAAGGCATGCTCCCTCAGAAGACTATTGATCTTAAAAGAAAGAGTAGGGTCCCATTACGGGAGCGAAAAAGCAAATAGAAAAGTCTTTTAACATAAGGTTGCTCCCCTGTCCTGTGACTGAGCTCCGAAGTCTTTCATTCATCCCTTCCCACAGTCAGGGTTTTACCTTCCAGATCTGGCTATCCGGTCCCAGTATGAAAAGATTCATTCTTTCCTCTATGGCGAGATTGATCCTTTCTGCTGGAGCTCGTTTAAAGGCGTGTTCGGGTTTTTTGGATATAAATCGATCACCCTTGCCCGACTTCAAGAAATGGGGTCTCCAACCCACGGGTTCTAGGAGTCTCAAGTGTCTGCGAGGTCCTCCCTCCGGGTATCTCCCTAAACTCGAAGTCAAGACTGTGGTTTAAATATCCTAGGGCTAAGCTCTGGCTTGCTGCTCTTGTTAGGGCCGTAGTAGGAGATTAACCTAGCTCTGTTTCCGAGCATTGGCTAAGCCGGTACAACACTAGGCGTGTTCGTGCTTAAAGGCTCTAACTGGATCAGCCTTCCCCGACTTCAATCGACGTTGAGCAAAGGCTGGGGTTGTACCAGGTTTCTCGAGATAAAGTATTTGGAACAATCAAAATCACGGCCTCTAAAAGGCGAATTTCTCGAGTAAGGTGTTCTGTTCTCTTAGAGACCTACCCAACCTAATGGTGATCGGTATCGATCCCATCCTTCCCTTGTGTGAAGGAGGTCGTCCTACTCGCGAAAAGGTTACTACGGTCTGGCAGCACCACAAATTGTCCCACGCGCCAAATCAAAAGAGGTCTCTCGAGCCTTCATGCCGCATTTCCTAGATGGGTCTCTTTCCCGAAGGTGGGGTTCGGTTTTTCCCTTTGGTGACGGAGGAATCAAATCAAAGGTCCCGCCAGGTGTATAATAAGGGCAGCAAGCCCCTTGTCCTCAGTCTCCATTTGTGTATTGCTTAAAGAGCTCTTTTGAAGCCGGTATTTTCGAAAGGAGCGTAGCCTTTTGATCCCACTCCGCGGAGGGCGTTTAGGTCAATTTCAGCGAAAAAGAAGGTCTTTCATAGCTCGATGTGGCAACGGGACTTTCGTGCCTATCCATTAGTAAGCGGGTTCCCTCGAAGCCCGGTAACTCAGCCATTCATAGTTAGCCCGGTCGGTAAGCCCGACAGCTTCCTTTCCAACTCAATGATCTGCTCCTGCAAAGATGAGTGGGCGGTCTTCAGATCCTTGCGTACAGCGTGGCATGCATCAAGCAAGTTACTCTTTTCCTCCAAGGTCTTCTCAAGTTCTTTAGCTTGAGCTACTACCTCTGCCACGATGACGTTCTTCTTCTCCAAGATCACATCCGGATCGAACTTCTTCCGTTTGCCTCAAACTCAACACTTGCAATGAACAAAGGAACGACTCTGCTTAGAGAATGGCGACGGATCAAAGCCCAGTGACTCAAAAAAGATCTCATCGGCAACTGTAGACATATCCGAAAGTTCTACTAGAGCACACTCTCGGAGGCTGCTAATCAAAGAATTACCCATCTTATTCAAAAATATCTAAAGACAAAGACTGGAGCCAAGCATCTAACCCAGCACTATAGATTTGCTAGCCACGGCATCACCAGTCAAAGAACCCTGATTGCCTTATTCAAGTATTAGGGGAAAATCAGACCAAGTAGACAAGTCTTGTCTTGACCTGATAAGGACAAGACTTCTAATCTGCTGAAGTGGGACTTGGAGGTTCTTGGATACAGACATCTCTACGTCGTTCTTGGAAGTATCAAGAAGAACTACGTCTGAAGAAGTGGTCGGTGATACTGGATCTAATCTGGTCACTGGAAGAGAACCATTCTGCTTTCCGGAAGCGTCAGGAAGTGACTTTCTCGCAGATGGTCTCAGTGCTAAGATAAAAGGAGCCAACCGGCACTTTGTCATCTAAATCTGGATCTCCTACCTGTTCCGAGACAAAAAGGGGAATTCAGTAATCCTAAACGAGGAGGAAAAATCATCACTACCAGCTAAGATGTAACTAAATTCCTACCTCGCCTGAGTCTGGAACCTCGGCAAGTTTTTTTAACTAGGTTCACAAGGATTGAAGTCTGCGGACTATCAAGGGAAAGACCAAACAAATCACTGCCGTCTAAAAAGGCGTCGTCCTGAACGATATCTTCACTTAGATTCCCCAACATATTGGCAATCCTGTCATAACCTGAAAGAAGCGTGGGAGATAATTAAAAGCAGCCCAGGATAGAGACAAAGGAAAAGGAAAGAAGATCTTCTCTAAACTTTAGCCTTACAACAAGCTAACACAACTGAACTACCGAAAACAGCTTGATTTATATGAGCCGACTACCGAAACAGAAGGAGGTTACTGCGGTGACCAAGCCATGACTGCTACACGTGCACGCAACAAGAAAAGATTATATAGATTAGTGAGCCTAGCTGCCCTTCCCGTAACTACCGAAAGTACCTGTCTAGCGTACGGAAAAGAAGGAATTCTCTGATCTACCTACCTCACTCGGCTAGCAAGAGAAGGAATTTTCTTTGATAAACCGCTTGACTAAACGAAAAAAAATACAGTGCGCTAACGCGCACCCTATCTAAGTCAACCTTTCGAGCCCCTTTACTTTACTAGTAAGGGTACTTGGTTTAAGAAAGGAAATGAGGTGCTAGTCTCCGTTGATCACTTTCTTCATTGGAAAATCCTACAAGGATGCAGTGCGATGTCGTACCTATAACGGACCGAACCCCCACCAATAACTCTGTCACCTCTTGCTTGGGCAACCATGGCAATTCGATCGTAAGGTGATTCTCTTTATTGAACAAGAAAGAAAAGAAAACGCATACCTTTTGGAAGGATGGTGCAAAGGCGGCTGCCTCTTATCTTAAGGAAGGTGTCATTAGTGTTACAAGGCAAACAAATAGAATGCAAGCTGAGAATTTGCTGACTAGGCGAAAGTTTGAAACGGAAGCTCGGGAAACAGGGCTAGGGTACGGAACTAAAGACGCTAGCCCCTATTTCGAAAGGGCACTCCTATACCTTCCAAGGTTAGCAAATTGCTTGAAGAGTTCGCTGAACTTATCCCAGAAGAGTTACCCGCGGGATTACCGCCCATGAGGGACATTCAACATCAGATTGATCTAAACCAAGCAACGAAAAACCAAAAAGGTGCTTGGTAAAGAAGCAAATAAAGACGGGCGGGTTGGCCATTGCTTCCCTTCCATGGTTTCGACTAATCCGTTAGGGAGAGGTTGAAATGCATAGAGGCCCGAGCGTGCACGGAGCAGGTGTATTCATTCATGAGTCTGACTTAACTTAAAGGCTTTCGATCTGACTTTAGGCTCTCGAGATGAGTAGGGAATGGAACCAGGCCGATATGCTTAAAGGGCGGAAATCCCCCTCAACCCTTAAGGAAGGTCGATTCCCTTTCCCTGACCTTATCTATATGGATGGAGATAGTGACTCCCTCCCTCCATGCCTGAAGTTATTACCTTACTTACCTTATGGATGGTAGATTAAGGGGCCTGCCTGAGATCTCGTTACAGGACCGTTGCGACAGGAAAAGCTACCACAGACTCAGAATAAACATATGCTAATATGCTTAACACATGCAAGTCGAGTCTTCTTATTCTGCGGCATGGTTTAGTTGGGCTCGCTACCTCTCTCGGTTTAGCCCTCATAAAGCCCGTACATACAAGAGGCTTCTTCCTAGGCGTAGGGGTGAAGGAACCTAAGCCAGGGAAGCCCTCTTCCTAACGGGATCAGCCCTACGCTTGCTTTCACTCGCCGCTGCTGCCTGCAATGACCGCTATTAAAGCAAGAAAGAAAGAAGTTCCCCAATCTGTATCCGAAATAAAGCCTTCTCTGCTATCTCGAAATTGCGTATTCAATGATGAGATCGGCGATGTTTTGCAGTTTCCCTCGACTTATTTTTAGGGTAGAGAGAAGGGGAAAACAGCGCATCAATTCAACTTGTTGAGATTGGGTTGGTGTTCAGTCTACCGAATTTATTAGTACAAGATCGAAAGCTTTGCATTCCAAGTGAGATGCCCAAGAGAAAAGGAAGGAGGGGAATCTATAAAGAAAATAATGAATGAAAAAGCGTGACGAGAATCCTAAGATTCTCTAGATTTGATCCTGATCGGGCCATTACGAGGACCTTCCAAGGGACAGGATCCCAGGTTCCGTAAGGGGTCGTTTTTGTGGCCGCGTCAGGGCGGGGGCGCAGTTGCGCATCGAGTAGCAAAGGGTGTCGCGGAAGCCCATGAGGTAGGCGAAAGCCTCGGCCTCTAAATTGGAAGCTTAAAAATGCAAAACCATGCGTCGACTCTTTCCTCCACTCCTGACTGTGTCACCGATCAGGTGCAAACGCCGCTTATCGGCAAATCTACCTCGAAAAGAGGGGATCTCCTATTATGTAAAGGATCTAGTAGGTTGGGTAGCTTTTGCTATCTTTTTTTCCATTTGGATTTTTTATGCTACGAAGCAAAGTAAAATTCTTTTTCTAGAAGGGTTCTTCCTTACTTTTGGTTTGGGGCAGTGGAACAAGTGCCAAGCGACCCCTGGCATTTCCCTATAACCATAGAAACGGAAGTTCTTGCCCTTTATTTAATCTTGCTTCTCTTTATAGTATCGGGCTTCATCCATTTAAAAAGTTTTTCGAAAGAACTTACTCATGCCACTTCTTTCGAAAGAACTTGCTTCTTTTGTCTTTTCCTCTTTATAATTATCCAATTTCAGTTTTCGGTCGCCTACTGCGATATTCGAGCCGGTTCTCCAGCAATTTCTTTGAATTCTGCTGATCCGGAGATTCCACCGGAAACCGGCATGCCTCAAGGCGCACCCGGGCATGAAATCCGGCACCCGATCCCGCCGGATATTCCCCGGCTAGACCAGCCCTTAATAACAGATCAAGAGCGTTTCATAGAGCTGCAACAGCGCCTTCAGATTTATTTTCTGGGTCATAACCGGATAACGGACTTGGCGGGATTCGCCGGCCGGTTAGAAAGGGCCGTTCCGATAGAAAGGAATATAGAAGCTGCTTTGGTCTTCGATGGCTATGCTCCCGATCGAATCAGGTTTCGGATAAACGAAATCAGGGGAATCCTCTTTACCCATCCTACTAGGATGCTCCCTTTATCGGAACAAACCCTTGACCGATACTTAATGGAGATCCAAACGAATGGAACGCGGCAGAGCGCTCCTTATATGCGGGTAGTACACGCCATTCGGAATAATAAAATGATTCTTTAGGGAATCCCTTCTCTGAATCGTTCGTAACAAGGTAGCCGTAGGGGAACCTATGGCTACAAAATAAAAAAAAATTGCTTTTTCTTCTTTCTTTTTTTTCCGGTATGCCGCTCCGCGAGCAAGGAGCGAGAGAACCAAGTGGGCTGTGGTGATGTCAGAATTTTCACCTATTTGTATCTATTTAGTGATCAGTCCGCTAGTTTCTTTGATCCCACTCGGTGTTCCTTTTCCATTTGCTTCCAATAGTTCGACCTATCCAGAAAAATTGTCGGCCTACGAATGTGGTTTCGATCCTTCCGGTGATGCCAGAAGTCGTTTTGATATACGATTTTATCTTGTTTCAATTTTATTTATTATCCCTGATCCGGAAGTAACCTTTTCCTTTCCTTGGGCAGTACCTCCCAACAAGATTGATCCGTTTGGATCTTGGTCCATGATGGCCTTTTTATTGATTTTGACGATTGGATCTCTCTATGAATGGAAAAGGGGTGCTTCGGATCGGGAATAACCACTAGTGATAGGGCAAAAAGAGGGGGGAAGGACAAAGGAAAGAGCGATGCCTACATTAAATCAATTGATTCGTCATGGTAGAGAAGAAAAACGGCGCACGGACCGTACTCGAGCTTCGGATCAATGTCCCCAGAAGCAAGGAGTACGCCCGCGTGTTTCAACGAGAACACCGAAAAAACCTAATTCAGCTCTACGTAAGATAGCCAAAGTACGGTTGAGCAATCGACATGATATATTTGCTCACATTCCAGGCGAAGGTCATAATTCGCAGGAGCATTCTATGGTCTTAATAAGAGGAGGTAGAGTGAAAGATTCGCCAGGTGTGAAATCCCATTGTATTCGAGGAGTCAAGGATTTGCTGGGAATTCCGGATCGAAGAAGAGGCAGATCAAAATATGGTGCGGAAAAACCCAAATCGATATGAATGGAAGATGCCTCTGGAACTTCTTTTTCTCGGTCAGTATAAGGCATTTTGTTTACCACTTTCTGTCTCTGGTAGGGCTCTAGCTAACAGATGGATATCTTTACATGGGTTTGAGTTGCTGGTGCCTTACATGTCGTTGGAAGTTGCCTGCCAGCCCGACCTGTTGGCCATACCATAGTGTGAGTACCAAAAGCTCTAGTATCTCCCAAGTCTGCAGTCTTTTCCAAGCCAAGGCAAAGATAAAGAGCCGGGGCAGGCTAGGACTATTCTCTTATTTGAGTTGCTTTCGATGGTAGACTAGGAAAGAAGGAAAGCCAGCTAGATAAAGGGCTAGAGCAGGCCAGGGTAAAGGCCCTAATCTGATATTTCATTTTTTAATGTTAAGTTTCTCATTTTAGAGTACTTCTAAGATAATATCTATAGGTCTATCATCTTCTCCTAATAGCCGCCTAGTTCCAATAATAGTAGGGCTAACTAGAGATCTTTCCTTGACCAGATAGAGATAGATAGGAATATCACAGTAAGACTTTCCTTTAATAAAATGCTAACGAGCGTAATAGCTAAAGAAGGGCATAAGGAATAAGTTTCATACCGAGCATACGAGGGATACCTGTAAGACCTTGGCTAAGAGGCCTAACGTGGCTACTTTTTCTATCCTAGCGTCCTAGCGTGTCTAACGGTCTAAACGAGCTAAACGGTCCAAACAAAGCAGTTTCAGATGCATTTCTAGTCCTATTTTTAGGCACATAACCCATGGAGTTCTAATGCCAGTTCCCAGCGATCCAGTTAGAGGAGTGGGAGTTGTGGGAATAGCAGTCTTTTTCTTTATTTCAATAGACCCAGTATCCATATTTGTATAAGTTCCAATAGAGATTCAAAATAGTCCCAGTTCCCTCTCAGGCAGGCTAGTTCTCTTCTCAGGTAGGCCAGAAGTTAGAGTTGCTTTTGGAGCAGTAGTTCCTAGCGCCTGGCCTTTTCTTAGCCGGCTAGTAACTCCGTTCCTATAGTAAGCCAGTTACATAGGTGTACGGTCCAGCCGAGTGAGTCCCCCACGCAGTCCTTTTCCAAGAAGATAAGCAAGCAGGAAGTACTCTTGGAATATTTGTTACCGCCATTAGGTACTAAAGAAAGCCCCAACCCCTGCCTATATAATCTTCCTTTCTGTAAGCCGCAGTCCTAAGGACAGTGCCTGTTGGAGTACCCGTGAGTGCTAGGCCTTAAGTAATTCCCTGTGGCCAGTGACACCATTAGAGAAGCACTATTTCAAATGAAGGGGCAAGCACTATTCAAAGTTGGTTGTGAAGGAAATAAGTTAAGCTGGTTGCAATCTTATCTCTACTCCTAACAAGCGAGAGATGGTCAACTCGGACCTTATCCTGATGGTATGCTTAATGACCAACTTCCACTATGCTTTTCTAAGCTCATTGCCTAGTTGGTCTCTAGCCGAACCTTGCTTTAGGCTCGTCATGGGGCACCTTAGGCTCCCTTTTTAGGATACATTTTCAATCAATGCATTACGCGGGTGATCGCACCAGTATTATAATCGTCTCGTGAACCTTTGCCTTTGGGTACTAAGGAAGGCAGGATGGAAGAGGCATTCCTCATTCGGGGATCACGCCTATGCCCCTTGCACTTCCTAATGGGACTTTCCCTGGTTTACTCTTCTTACTATGAGAACAATGAGCACCAGCTTCATTCACAAGAGAATGGGCGAACTCCAAACCCTCGGTGGTTGGAATCTTTCTCGTTCCATCTAGCCTCTTAGAAGAAGGCAGTCTCCAGTTCAACGGAACTTCCCCCTTTCCTTTGCAATGACTCCTCTTTTGCTCATGACCTAGCTCGTTTGATAAAGAGTTATCGGTAGGCCATTCAAGACTCTCGGTTGTCAAAGAGCTCCTAGCTCTCGAGCGGATACTAGCAGCGTTTACTTGCAGCGTTTCGCTATCCGCTGTTCTTCTAAACGCTGTTCTATAGAAGGTTAGAGTCTAAGCCCAACTTCCGGAGCTTGGTGGATCAGGAAAGGGGAGGGTCACCGTCCCATTTTCAGCAAAAACATCAAATTGAACAAGATCGGACGGTCCTCGATCTCAACAAGGTGACAGAAGCCCTCTTGATTGAGCGCGAAGTCGAAGAAGAGGGGCAAGGAACGAGAGTTGAGAGAGTAGGAGCGCCGGTCTCAGGTTACATCAAGGTCTCTGCCGGTCTCAATGTCAGGTCTGAGAGGGTCTCACATGCTGGAGCAGTCCAAGCTAGTCGAGATCTTCAATCAGATAGTCTCATAACTGGATCACCCTACTTTGCTTCTCTGCCCACTTTAATAACCTTTCCGACGCTATTTCCCATTTCTCGCGGATCACGTACCCCCCTCTGACTCTTTGAGGAAGATGCCGTCAAACTTCTTTTAGGGTCAAGCCGGACAGCCCATAAAGTGGCAGCAGGGATAAAAACCTGGGTGTGCTTCTTTATTAGGAAGGAAGCCAAGTGGGAAAAGACAAAGACATTGGAACCCGCTTCTGTCTTCATTCCTCAAACTTCTCACCCTAAATGGTCAGTTAGGAGGGATGACAACCATAGGAATCATATGAAAGGATATCCTGTACGCGCGTGACACACCACAATTTTCTTCGCAAGCTTGCTTTTGAAGCGGAAGCTGAGGATGAAGCTGAAGCGGCTGAACGAGACTCTCCCCTTTCTTGGGGCAAGTCACTATCCTTATTACACTTATTTTTGATAAAGAAGAAAGCGAACTCGATCAATGAAGAAATTCCACGTTGAAGCGGATGACCCCGAATCAGATCTTAAAGAATGCTTTTTGCTCCCACCTTCTGCCAGCCCTCACCTAGATTGGTGCTAGCTCTTCCCCAGTGATGGGGGCAATTCACTCTTTATTCCTATTCTTTCTCCCACTCATTGGCAAGTTCGGATGGCTGACAACCGGAGGACTCAGATGAAAGGAGCTCTCTCACACGCGCGACAAACCGACATTTTCTTTCTTGCTGCAGCTGTCTTTTAAATAAAGCAGCTTTCCGTTTTCTATTTTAATTATGTTACTCCTCTTGTTGATCTAAAACTAGTAAGTAAGGTTACGGTTATTTATCTTTCTCCATCTATCTGAGTTGAGCTAGAAGCAGTTAACAAGATTAGAATGACTTCTTTGTTTACTTCTTATAGAAAGACTTGAATGAGACGGAAAGGTTGCTGAAAGTCTATCTCAGATGTAGGACAAGTTGACTGGAAGGTAACAGTGGAAAGCAAGTTCCTGTTTTGAATTCACTCCAGATCAAGAGTGAAATGATGACCTTAACTTGGGTACGCTCACAGAGAAGAGGTTCACATCCAATCATTGGTCAGATTTCTCCTGGGCTTCACCTTAACTTCAACAAGGTTCCAGGTTCACATACAATCAGAGCTCATAGGGCACAGGGAGCTTACAGGTCACGGCTACTATTATACATCTTTATATAGCAAGAACGTGTGAATGAACTGACAAAGCTTCTGCTCACGGAGGTTGTTCTCTTTTTCGTAGTTGCTTGTAGTTTGATTTTGTTCGTTGAGATTGGGTTGGTGTTCAGTGTACCGCTCCGTGGGTACTTCATCGAAAAGGAATGCATTCCAAATGCCCAAAGACTCCCATGCCTTTCTTGGGCCGAGTTAAGTAAAGACTGGCTACCTAGAAAGATCCCTCACTGCACACTTTCTATATATCTGTCTCCATCCAATCAAAGACGTCCATAGCAGCTCCGCTTTCTTTTCTGCAGCGGCTTTCTCGATACGAAAGAAAAGGCCTAGCCTGCATACATATATATAGCATTACATTAGCTCTTGCTTGCCGTATCTTACTGATGGGAGGTCCAGAGAAGGCAGGAAAAAACCAGCATTTCTTTATATATTATTTAAGAAATCTCCCCAAGAAACTGAAAAACTCGGAGTTGAGAAGGAGCCCCCCCTTAAACATAAGAACAAAGGTGGGAACTCCTAATAAGGCCCGGGAACTCCCCGATGTTTCAAATAAAAGAAAAAAAGGAAGAAATCGGAGACTTCTCACATTGCCTGACTTCACTTCACTGCAGTCAGTTATTCTATTGCTAGGGTCTGAATAATGGTTCTTGCTATTCCTTGGATCCTAGGCCAAAGTATAAAGAAAGCGCTAAGGAGTTTGCCCCTTAGTTCTATCCAAGTAGTTCAAGCTGGAGTGAGACCCCCGGAATCTGCTAAAAGGCAGCTAATCTGAGGAGTCATCCCCAGAGGAAGTACTGCCTGGAATCCACCAATAAGTACTGCTTCGGATCCTTGAGTCAGGGCCTATTGGCATCCTTGAGTCATTCCGGATTTGCATCCAATAGGCATTCCTGATTGTAAGCCACCAGTCATTAAGTCAGTAGCTATTTTCCATCCAAGAGTCAATAGTGAGTTAATCTATCTAGATCTCCCCCTGGTGTATAATCGTATCTAAGCATATTACGAGCAGTGTAGTGAAGGGTCTTCCCGGGTGGGTGACCCGAACGATAAGCTTTTCTTCCCTCCCGTCTGTCAGTCTCTGGGAATACGATCCCTCAGTCTTTCTTCCTAGCGGGAAGATAGGTCAAGTTGCTCCTTGTGAAAAGGAGCATTCCGCAACCGCATCCAATCCAGTAAAAGCCGGAGTGAAAGGGTATCCTAGACCTCTTGATAAGGCTCTTCTTCGCCAACCCTTGATATTAGACGTCCATGCGTCAGACTGATTTTCAGTGGTTTTGTCCCCCTCTGTGGGGACCCTTATCTTATAAAGAAGTAGGATTTCTTTTCCAGCATCAAGAAGTTCATCTACATCGAATTAAGCCAGGGAAGCGAAGGTAAAGGCCTATGTGTTTAATTTAAACATCGCGAAGTGGGTGGGTCTTTCCTAGTTCTTGTTGTTACCACAGCTCTCAAGCTAGCGACTACCTAGCGAGTCTCCTCGTTGTCAGGGCAGCTTTGCGCGGGTATTCCCAGTTCTTACTAGTCCCGGGCTATTGAAAAGAGATGTTAAACCATTAGTTCGAGTTGCTAGAGCTAGGGCTATGTTTAAAGAAAAGAGCTAGTTCAAGGGGAGCTACAACTCGTCATAGAGGATGGTTCCTGTCTTCCGGATGGTTCCCTTCTTCTAATTAAGCTCTCAGTCAAGTAGTTCCGTCTGCTGGGGATTTCCCGTCTTATAAGTCATTTCGAAGGCAATGTTTAAATATCCCCTGCTCTTAAGTTAAGTGGTGGAAGATCGCTAAAAGAGATATATAGAAAGTGTGCAGTGAGTGCTATGCGTTCCGAAGAAGTCTGTTAGCTTCTGGGTATAACCAAAGACAGAACCGCGAACACCAAACCTTGAAGTCAGAGTCGTAGTGTTTAGTTGAGTGATTCTTTCCTGCAGAGCTATTCTCCTCTGCTTCTAGGGTCATGGGAGTATATACTCGGCAGAGAGGGTAGATACATTAATGGTTCTAGTCTCTCTAGTTCCTCTCTTTCTTATTTATTAGCTATAGTTCTAGCTACTGGTAACCTCCCATACTCAGTAGTTAGCCGAAGAGTTCGCTCTAATTGCTTCCTGCATCTGTGAGTTGAGTGAAAGCGTGCCACCTCACCTATGTAAGAAGAGGACTTTTACACCAAGGACTGAGACTTAGGCGAGTTTATGCTCTGTTCAAATCAAATAGAGTTGCTAGAGTAGCTCTTTCTTTTGGTCCTTTTGCTTGTGAAATCTTTTCTTGCATTATATCATGTTCAAATGAAGTTAATTCGTAAAAAAGGAAGTATATTGTCCGCATTCTTAGCAATCGATGTTTGACTCCTCTCTTTCTTGTTGAGTTTTTTTACTTTTTCTGTTAATTTTCTTTGTGATTTTATTTATTTATTATACGCAATTATTTTTCGTAAGTACCTTTCCTGCTTCTCTTGTCTGTGTCCCCATATGTGTAGCTAGTCCCTGTTGATTCGTCACCATTCTTGTTCGTAGTTTACTCGTGAGTCTCCTTGTGTCTCAGTAACTGTCCTTTCGGTCTCGTACTAGCTGGTAATAGATCCCAAAATCTGCAATAGCCGGTGTCTCCCTTGTTTCCCTGCAAGCCAGTCTTCGTTACCACTTCCAGCGATTCTAGCTTTCTTCTCTCTCTCGCGTAAGCTGTTTCTTCTGTGAAGTGTATGCTTGACTGGTTTATTTCTCCTATATAGGGTATAAATGCGGTATTCGTTGCTTCTTCTCTTTATTTTTATTCCTAGTTCTGGTCAGCGTCTTTCCTCTGATGCTGGGGCAAGTGCAGTTACAGCAGCTAGTATAGCCTCTGATGCAAGGGAAAGGTCAGCTAAGGGTAAGGCCTTCAAGCCAAGATGATAATCAGTTCGAAGAAGCAGATGAAAAGATCAGTTCGAACTATAAACAAGATCCGCTCTCGGAACAGGAACTACTGCTTTGGTTATGCTATTCTTTATTTACGATGAGGCCACTAAGGCCTAGGAGCTGTAACTACAAGCAGATGGAACAAGAAGAGACTGGCATTCGCCACTAGTAATAAACCGAAGATACCCTGCTGTAAGAAATCCTTATGGAACAAAGCCTGCTGGAAGAACCCCTCCTCTCTTATCACATAGCACAGTCAGACCGGCGGAAACTACAACTACCGGGACTGCTCCCTGCTGACATAGATACTTGACTTGGATTTAAACGAGAGGGGACGAAAGTCCGTCAGTCTTTTAAGACAGGACGAATTAGAAGCCGTGAAGTGAAACAGATAAAAAAGGATGCAATCCAGGATTCAATCTGAGGTAGAAACCATTTCACAACGAGAACCCGCACCTCGTAATGTGACGGGATGTCAGGGAGAAGCAGAAGCAGACTCAAAGGAGGGAGTGGACACCTTGGAGATAAATAGACAAAAGTCCCGGGTCAACAGGGAGTGCGACAGGAGAAAAAGGGGAGACCTTTCCAAAAAGACCAATTGCATCTCGTCCTCGCAATCGATTCCATCAGTAAGCGTAAGGCACCTATCTTTCTCTCCTGGCTTGGGTCCCGAGAACCGGCTTTTATTTATAAGTTGAATGCTACTTGTCGAAGTATCTACTCTATACCTTGATCGGACCCCGAAGACCGAGGAAGCGTAAACGCGCCTCACCTACACGGAAAAGCTAGTAAGCGTACTCAATAACCGTTCTTGTCTCGCACTAACTGGCTGGCATTTGGAAGCGGAATCCTACTTTCGAAAAGGAGCAACTTTACTTGCAAGATCTGCATCGATGGTAATAGGTCCGAAAAGACCTACGCGCCTTTCTATGTATCGGTTCCCGGAAAGCACTGGTAGGAAGCCTTTTACTCGGTCAGGATGCGGACTTAAAAAGGAAATCTATCCACCAGTATCAGGAAATATAAAAGAAAGAGGATAAATCCCTCGAAATACCAAAGCGGGCATTGTCATCGATTGTAGTCGCTTTCTGCTCCCACCGGTAAGGAAATAGCCAAAGATCCCGCACTTTGTCGAAAACTAGCCAATCTGGCTTGTTCCAGATTTCCCGTTGGAGTTGAAGTCAAAGTCGCCTTTGGTAGGAGAGACTTTGGTTCTGTTCTGTATTGGAGCCCGATAACTGGCTTAGCTTTCATTCCTTGGTCTCTGTCTTTATCCTTAGTTCTTTCTTGCCAATGTGTGGTCGCTTCGCTGTCTTTACTATAAATATGTGAACTCTTTGGCTTATATCGTATGGTAACTTCCCTTTCCATCGGTTACCCGCTGGTGTAATTTCATTAAAGTAAGTTCTTATTTCCTACCATTTCAATCAAGTAGCCTATAGTTTATAAATCTCCTCTTTTCCTCCCCGTATCGCTAACAGCAGTGAGAACTGCTGTCCTTGTCTCTATCAGTCACTCCTGTCCCTGTTCTCACTCTTGGATGAGAAGAAGGTACCGGCTAAGGTCTCAGTCCAGGGGTCTCCGTGCGGTATAGCTTCCTTCTAAGCCGCTAACTAGTCACTCCCTTCATTCGTTCGCCTGCCCGGTCTCACTTCATGCCCCAGAAAAAGAAGAGGAAGCCGTCGCTCACTCTTTTCTTTGCACATGTCCCTCGTGTGGAATGCTTTCACTCCTTGAATTGGCATCTCATTGGTTCGCCCAACAGTTCTCCCCTCCTTCACAAGCGGAATCAGACAAAGGGGTTCTTCCTATCTTTCATTGACGGGGTTTGGGGTCAGTCCCCCTATGTGGGGTAGCTCGAAGCAGAAGAAGATGGGGTTCATTCTGAGGTCGGATCTACTTCGAAAGGGGAACGGCAAACGAAGAACGAAGCAGAGGTTTTTATTGCGGAAGCAATTGAATCAATGGCGATACCAACAAATGAACCCTTTAAGTCGCGTGGCCCAATGACAAAGGATCTAGGGTTCAATGGTTCCGAGTACCCCCAACGCTTTGATAGTTGTCCAATCGTTTGAATGCGGAACATATTCAGTATACAAGGAGATCTCCGGGCCTACCGCCCATACAGGGGCAAAGACCCAACCGATCAACCCGACAGCTTATTTCGCCTGAAACGCACGTAGTGGTCATTATAGCGGTTCCTTCTGATCCTAGAAAACGTCCAACTTGCTACGGAACTAAGGGTAAATAAAATTTTTCGTGCAATCATGACATTCTTTTATCCTTATATGTGTACAAGAAAGACATAATTTACGGCCTCACCATTTCCGTGAGAGATCCGATCTCAGTTGTTTTCAACTTTCTCTCCTTCTCAATCGGTAGGGCTCTTGGAGGAAATAGGATCCAGGTTGGTTTCCCAACCCAATGGATCGTAACCTTAGGGCGACCTTCCAACAAAGAAAGGTTGGTCACCCCCTCCACATACTATTATGCGTCAGTGTCAAGAGCATGTTGGAAACTGAGAGCGTGAACCTGCCATACTCAACTTCGTCGACCCTCAACTTCTCCAACAACCTATTATATGAAAATAAGAAGCGGCAAGGATCGGTTGATTTACTTGATTGGCCAGTCGAGCACAAACTCTTAAGAATGGTCGTGAGCGGGCGGGGGTCGATTCTTTTCGATGATCAGGTACACTGAACACCAACCCAATCTCGACGAACAAAATCAAACTACAAGCAACTACGAAAAATCACCCCATATCATATAAGGTATCCCTCTTTAGAATAATACTAAGTCTCCCTCTTTAGAATTTACCCCAGTATACCAATCCAAGTCAGAAGACTCAGTCTCAGAGTCAGTCAAGAGTCCTTCCATACTGAGTAGGAAGGTCAGTCAGATCAATGAGATTGCTCAGTCGCAGTGGAGTTGTTTGGCGTTTCCTTAGTGGACAATAGAGAGCCAAATCAGACTCGTAAGATCGGTGAACTAGAAAGTGCAGGTCAGCGCTGTGGAGATAGAAAGGCCGATGCGATGGATGGATCCTTCCACTGTCTTTGAACCGAGACTAGGCAATTGAGAAGACCATAGCATAGAGAGAGCATGGAAAAGCCTCTCTCTCATCCACTTTGAGCTCAATAAACAGCAGCTGGGCGTCAATCGGTGCATCTTTCGCTTCCAAAGTCTTCGTCTTTGCCTATTTTGCACTTCTCTTCTGCATACGACTTTCCACTGGTTCTATTCCTGATGACTTCTCCGAATGAAGGAAGAAGTCAGTGAGAAAGGGCCTTTTTCAATCAGTTGTAGGTCAATCCATCCAGGAAGGTCCCGCGGATCCTGATTGGTTCTTGCACATGCTTGCTTTCCAACATGAGCTTCTTCTGATGGCAAATGAAGCCAATCTTCTTGCTTGGTACGGACCAGTTCGGGGCTAACTTTCGTAGGGTCCAAATAGCATCCATGTAGTGCATTCTTTTCACTCACTCTCTTTTTTTAGCCCCTCTGTGAACATAGGAATTGGATAGATGATTCCCTCTCTCTCTCTGAGAACGCACCCCCCTCCTCATCTTATCGATCTTCACACCTAAACGCACGAGCCTCAGCCTCCTATCGAGCAAGCAAGCATAGAGCCAGGCCGCTAGGAAGAAGACTTAGAACACGATCCAACATTCAGCCACTAAGGCAGACATCCCCTGGGAGGCGTACCCAACCAAGAGCAAGAATGGCAATGAACGGGAAGGGCTACTAGGAGCTCCAAACGAATCAGCATAGAACCACGACTCTTAGTCTTAGTAAGAAAGAAATTAAATCCGGGATTTGGGTCTTTTCAAGTCTTGCTATAGCGCACGAGCCCTTCTTAACACCCTCCCCCCGGGGTCCTGTTAGTGGTAAACGACCTTGTTCTATAAAAGAAGCTCTTCACCCCGGTAGAGCAGGACAGCCGGACTTTAAGTAAGAATTAGTAGCAAGATCAAGGCCATCCCGGAGTGCTGTTCATGGATTTATAGTAAAGTACGATGCCCAAAGGCACTTCCTCATCCTAACCATCTTGATAACCTCTTCTATGAAAGGCACTCGACCCACTAAAGATCCCCGTTGACACTACGTACCTCATTCTTAGTGAGAACAAGCCCAAACCTCATGCTATCGATCTTACTGGGTGGGCGAGAGAACATACCCAGGCCCTTAACATAAACAGATCTTCCTCCCCCTTTGTTCGAGTTGCTTTACGCTCTTACAACTACGCTCGCGAGTACTTTCTTTTTCTTGTGCCTATAGCTTCTGTGCCCGTTCGTGCTTCTTGCGATGGCAATTTCGGGCTTTCCGGCGGGTGTGCCGGTGTAGGTTCTGTGCAGTTCGATTACAGTCTGGACTTTGAGTCTTTACTGAAACCGCAAGTCATACCCTTGGGTATACACTGTTCTCGAAAGCAACTATATAATGATCTTTCAATACGGTGTGTTACGATTTTTATATGACTTGGTGAGAATTGTTATTGTTGAGGATCCGTTGTCTTTCCAAGTGGGGAGTACTGGTACTTCTTCTCTCTGTGAAGTCGACGACCCTAATGTCATTAGATGTCAGACTGAGAGTTAGGATGTATCTTTGTTTCAATATACTTTCAGATGGGGGATAACATCTTTGAATTATGTTATAATATACGAACATAAAACTAAGCAAAGAAAGGGATATAAATCTATTCCTTCCTTTTCTACAAGCCGGAGTTTGCTTACCTTATACCAAGGGGCTAAGAAAGAGGTTTTAGTGAAAACTCCGCTCGCTTAACAAAAACTTGTTCCATATACTACTTCAGCTGACTAAGGTCCTTCGTTTTGCCTTTGCAACATCCATTGATTCTGACTATGTCGATGAAAAAGACTAAAGTGTGACCTGGAAAGCACCCTACCACTAGAGCTTGCTTTGCTTGAGGCGAGAACGGGAAGAACAACTGCAGCTTCTTTAGGGCTATCTCGCGTACTCTTTCGAATGGAGGGAAATCCCATCGCCATTCGACTCACTTCTACGATCTGACAGAGGTGGTGAGTACACTTCAATGAGTTAGGGTAGTTTATCCATCGAACCCGCTGAAGGTGGGGATTGGACATTTATTTCATTTATCTATTGATATAGATAATAAATTCATATTTATTTAGCTTAGCACTCAAAAGAGAAAGGACAACTATACAGTCCAGGACGCCTTGAGTTGAATGCCACTGCCTTTCGGGAATGGACGAAGAAAGATTCGGGGTTGGTTAGAAAGATTCGGCGGATTGATTGGTTGGGAAGGTCGGCTATTCAAGTCAATCAAATGCGCTAACTCCAACTCGACGAATTCAAGCAACTCAAGAAAGAAATCGATTCTTTGAGTTGAGTCCTTTTCTACGTCAAATCAATAACAGCAATCCGGGTTCAGAGGCTTGATCAACTGTGTAATCATAGATCATCAACAAATCCCTAAATGCTTCTTTATACTGTCGCCACGGAAAAGGTTCAGGTAGGGAGAACTATTCTATTCTCTTTTTTTATAAAGCCTTTATTTATGAAAATGAATCTCCACCTATGTTGTGCCCTTCCTCCCAAAGCATTCCGGCATCTCTTATTCCTGGTCTCACCCTGTAAAGCAAAGTAGAACAAGGGAGAAAGACATGGAATTGATAGAGGGAACCGTAGCCAAGTGGCATGAGTCTGCAAAACTTCTATTCGTCGGTTCGAATCCGACCGGTTCCTACAGCGCCATTCCATCCATCCTTTTTTTACATGGTTTTTGGATAGAACGGGGCTCCCGATCAAAACCCCTTTCCGGTCGAGGCTATCCCTCCAGAACCGGATCTCGAATCTGTAAAAGAGGTTATCCGGAACAGACTTCTTGTGCATCGACTAGGTCAAAGACATCAGACTGTTTCAGATGAAGAAATCAACAGGATTCTTTTTCTAAAAGATGAAATTGTTACGAGGATGTCCCAATTGGATTTGAACCCGTTCTGGGATCAGCACCGAAAGAAACTGATTCGGGACTACATGCTGCCTACTAAAATATTTTATAATCTCCGTGCATTAGCAGGAAAACCCTTGTTCCTAAATGAGTTTTTTGACCCTGCGAAATAGTGAGAAATGAAGTAAGCCCTCCAAGTCCCCTGTCTTATTCTTTTAACGCGAGTTGCTTTAGCAAAAAAGCAAAAATTCCTCAAAGCTTAAAAAAAGTTCCCCCTTTTCTAGAGCAGCTAACACACCAATTCCAACAAGCCCGAAATTCCAGTTTTTTCGGCCGGAGTCTAAATACAGGCTAAGCGGTGCTCAACAAAGCCCTTCCACCTCGTCCTCGCTAAGTTCAGTGCAGGCATATTCAATAATAGATCCGTCTCCAAGCCCATTATATAGCCAGAATTTTTTTTTTACTTTCGTCCTAAATTTACTAGTATAAAACCCTCTCTTTCCTTGGGGTATGCCCATGCTAGTGGGTTCTTCCAGCAGCAAATATAAAGGATCAATAGTAGTAACGAAATAGGGGTGGTACCACTGGCGTGATGATACGGGGTAAAATAGTTGTGTTTTTCTTCTTTTTATTAGGGAAAAAGGGGTCATGCCTAAAATCCCCGGGGGGCTTGTCCAAGACAATAGTCTAAGTCAGCTTGCTAGAAAGACACCGGTTAATGGTTTTTACTGTACTACACTATGAAAGTAAGGTAAGGTTTCAATCGGCAATGCAAAAGCTAAGTCAGTTCCAGAAGCTGGGAATTCCAATGGCACATCATGAGGTGGAGCCGGAGAAGAACCGGGATAAGGAAACTCTTTTAGCTACTGTTCCTAGAGAGGAACTTATATCCCTAAAAACCAGTTTCCCCTCTTGTGATAACTCTTGAGGTGATGGATATGCTGTGTAAGGAGTTATGGTACCGCTTGAATTCAGTGCCACAGCTTCTTCTACAGTTCCGGTAGCTACTGTTACTTGAGGCAATCTCCAGATAAAGAAATCCCGCATTGCCTTACTTAAATTGGAAAATACGATGAAAATCCGATAACAGATCAATCCGAAACAGAGGAAATTAAGGTTCTTAAAAAGGTAATGCAAAGAAAGCTAAGCGAGAGCCCTTATTATATTAGGATAGGAGCTATGTAATTGCGAAAGGAGGAAGCTCGTCTTGTAGCTACTTTACTTTATATGGCTGCATTTCTCGCCGTCTCTGTCGTAGCATTCTTCTATCATCCACTCTATCTGGTAGTCTTATTCTGAAATCTCACAAGACTCGTGGTCGGGCTTTCCTCAATGGCCTCGTGTAAAGGTATTGAGCAAGACCAAAGGTTTCTTTTCCGTTCCGGCGGTGAATTTTCTGCTTGCGTTAGTTGGAAACTTGCATCTGGCGCCCCGACGCAATTCTTATACAAGAGGTTCTTCTTTATTTATGATGCTTTGGTTATCGATGGTAGTATTCCCAATCTGAGCTTCCAATGCGAGGTTTGCTCCTAGGAATGTTCCCCAGTCATTAGTTTTCCGGTCAGCGCTGGGCATTAGCTTCTATGGTAAATAGGTCCCTATGCTCTCTGAATCTACTTGTATATAGTCCTCAAGCTGAGCGCTCCAAGCCGAGCACTAAATTGACATTGATCTTTCCGCCCGCTGGTTGACGGATTGAGTACAAATCAAGGTGTAAAAAAGGAAATAAGGACGTTCGATGATGGTTGCCTCGCGTCAGTCGCTGTGGCGTGGAGAGGTCAAGCGCCCCTCTCACAGGCTCTGCCGTTGGATCATTAATTGGTTCAAGGGGCATAGCGCTGGAACTATACCTTGGATAAGGAGAAGAAGTACATAGGATAATTGGTAAACAATAGGGAGAATGTGTCGCATATCAGCTGTTATTTATCTATTGTGTCGGAAGATCCGCTGCTATCTCTGTAGACTGTTCTTTGTCGCATATCGGTTGTCGCTGATCCGAAGTTTGGTTGACTCTAAAGTAGACTAGTCAATTCTTATCTAGATCTTCCTTCAGCTTATGTTGCATATCCGCTTCAATAAGAGATTGTTTGTTGAAGACGAAGACTTTACCCTTCCATTCACTATGGGTTGTAACTATCTAGAGAAGAGAAGGTTTTTGCCTTGCTATGTAGCGAAGAAGGCACAACCAACTGTCTTCCTTCTTTGCCTAAAGAAAAAAGCTAGGAAAGACTCCTGAAGAAAGGGTACTACCTGCTATCCAACCTTCCGTTTTGATGAGTGAATCCTTGTCTTTTAAGCGAAGTCTTAATTCCCAAAAACATATCTTTTTTCACGAGTTAGGAAAGCATGGTCTTGTTCTATAGACTAAGAAGAGTGAGGGTAGAAGGATTGAATACCATAGAAGGGAATGGGAATAGTATAAAAACCACCGCATACGTTAAGTTTTGCCTCCTGTCCTTCCCAGTGTAGGCTTCCTTCGCATAGGCTACACAAGCCAGGGATTCTACTTTCCTTCTTCTACGGAATCCGATGCTATTGAATCAGAAATGAACATCTATATAAGATGCCAAGAATCTGCTACATTGCCTGGCTTTCTCCGATTTTGGAAAGGGTATGTATGGGACACGAAGACCTAAGAAAGTCAGTAAGAAATAGGATTTTAATTTTACTTGACCTTAAACTGGTCTTTCCCGGGCTGCTTGCTTGAGGCAGCGAGTGACCCGAGGCAAAGAACTTCAAATCCATTTCGTGAGGAGGAGGAAGCATGCTCTTAGTCGAACTGCTGCGGTTGTGTCTTGTGTCGGCCTCGGTGCCAGGAGCAGCGCCGGAGACTTGAAAGGAGCGTAGAATTCAGTCTCATAGAAAGCCCCAAACCGGACCTCTTATTGAATGCATGAGGAATGGAAGAACTTTCATTTCGGTTGGTGAACTCAAAGTAAAGGGACAAAAGGACGAGCAAGAGTTGGTCATTCAAGAAGCTTTGGCTAGCCAGCTTGACTTATGGAAAAAGAATAGCGATTGTTGAATCAGCGAGGAGATTGATTCTTACTCTTTCTCGATGCGAAAGATGTTGTGGCTAGGCAAGGTGCGTAGCCTTCTGAGATGGGCGTTCTCATCCAGGAAAAAAAGAAACAAATCACTCCGCTCTTTTCCGGTGCAGATGAAGACGAGAAGACGGTCTCTTTCATCTGCTGGTATTGGACTGCTTTCAAGTCAAGGCTTGGCTAAACTGAGCTTTCACGTAGAAATCCAGCTTCTATTGAACTAGCTTAGCTGCCATTGCCAGAAAGACGAAGACAAAAGGTGCGAAGCGAGTCTTTAAGCCCTAGGAATGAAAGATCCCAAGATCCTCCCTTCTTTTGTTTTGTGGGAAGGGCTAGTTGTCTTTGTTGGAGGAGTTCACAACTCTTGTCTTCTTCAAGCAGGTATCCGATGTTAGTTCAAATAGGAGCTCTTCTTACCTCAAAAAAAAAGTAGTGAAGTGATCTTCGGCTAATTCCATTGTTTCCGCTCGAGTGAGAATATCCGATGCAGTTAGCTCAAAAGGGAGTTCGCTCAGTGACCCAGTTCTTTCTTTGAGCCGAGCCAAAGCCAAGTAGTTCGGCTAAGCTTCATGGCATTTATAAGGCTCTGTAGCCGGAGTATAAAGTCAGGTCAAGGGGAAAAGAGAAGGGTAGAGCAGCAGATAGGGTTGATGCCAGGAAAGTCAGAAGGCAAGGTTGGGTAAGGTGTGGGAAAGAGTATGAACGAAGCGTATTCTTGACGAACGTAGGTGGGTAAGATAAGTCCACTAACTTCGTAACTCCGATAAGCCCTTAGAATATGATCCCTCGTAACACTTAATGAAGACCCTTCTAACGTAATACTTCGCCTGGGTAAGTCCACCAGACTGGTCACTTCTGCTAGGGAAACAGATGGGAACGATAGGGGCATTGACCTTGACTTTCTTGGAAACAGACCGAGACTTTTCTATATAGGTGCTCCCTCGCAATACTAATGGGAAGGCCTTCGTTACAAAAAGGAAATGATAACCACGTATTAATGCCGAAGGTCCTGAACCGGATGGGGATATTAAGACTGCCCCCACTAGCGCTTATGCCCCTACTAGCCCTTTTGCTTCCACTAGCCCAGGTACATTACTGCTCGATTACTTTCGACTTTACTAGCTACAGCGAGCGTTCTAACCAACGACTTGATTAGCGACTTTCCTAGCGACTCGACTAGCTACTTTCCCGCTTGATGGCTTGCACTCAGCTAGTCATACCCAGCAATCGGTCATTGAAAGTCTCTGTCTCCTTCCCTTCTCGGTCGTAAAGCTTTGGTCATTCTTTCTTTATATGTAATTACGCCTTAGCATAATTAATTATAGAATATTAAGGGATAGATCGTATCGTAATGACATCCCGTTCTACCATTCTCTTTGGCCTTAGTACAGCTACCAGGCCCAACCCTTACCTGACCTGAGCCATTCCCTTGGCCGGTACTCTCATTCATGGTCGGATCGGCATTAGAGTTGTTCTAGGGCGTTACATTCAGCCAGTGGTTCCTGTTCAGAGGCTTATAGAACGAGGACAGAGTTGCGGGAGCACTCCACTTACAGGTGCCTAAGATAGTTGAGTGGAACCTGTCTGGGAATGGTTCCTCTTATTTGCGGAGAATATGGATGATGACCATTTAACAAGACAATTGTGCACCTACCTCCACAGGTGAGAGGGTGCTTCATAAGATTTGGCTCTAATTTCTGCCCGAGAGAAATTCCAAAAGAGTCAAGAGTAAAAAGACCCGGATAGGATAAGAATTATATCTATATGCTCAGATAGATGGATATGACATCAAGGATGTGATATTAGACCTGGGGTATGATGTTAACATCCTCCCTAAGAAATCTTGGGAGATCGTGGGGAAGCCAAAGTTGGTTTACTCTCCCATCTAGTTGTGGTTGGCTAACCAATACTGTATCTTTCCTATTGGGCGACTGGAGAACATGGAGGTAGACCTAGTAGGGGTTAATACTTTCAAATTTTGGGGTCATGGAAATTATGGATTTTAAATATCCTTATCCTGCCTTACTAGGAATTGACTGGGCCTTTGACAATAGTGCTCTCATTAACACTTGAAGAGAGAGACTATGACATTTGAGGCCGATGGTACTAGACTGGTGTTCGACCCTTAGATCCTTATCAAGGGACATGGTATACTGAACCATCTGAAGATGCTTTGGAGGATACCATGCTAGATTAGATATACAATCTGACAGCAGGCAGGCGGGAGGATTACATTAACCCTACTACAAATTGCCCAGTTAGCTGGAGGAGCATCCGTTCTTTTGATAGTAATTCAGAAGAAACAATGTCTAATTAGTAGGATCGCAACCATCAGTTGTCTACTAGACGATGTGCCTCATTCAAGTCTATTCGATGGATCATATCGGAGTTGCGGGACCCTCCTATCTATGATGGGACGGGTAATTTTGAAGACTTCTTGGATGCAATGGAGTACCAAGTTGCGGAAGAGCAGCAGGTACCTGCTCTAGATGTAGTTCTGAAGGCTACGCCTGCTCGCTGGTGGGAAACACATAAGGAGGACCATACTACATGGGCTGCAGTCCAGCTAGCCATGCTACATCAATTTGTTTTCCCTCCAGTGTCAGGATCTTTCTTTAACTCATGGGGAGGTAATAAAGTTTGTGGAGCAATACGAAGGAATTGATTGCAAGACCATAAGGGAGAGGTAAGAACACTTGTAGGTTTGCACCTAATGTCTAAAGCAGAAAGGTTTTTATTCCTGCTTCTGCTCAGCTAATTCTACTCGGCGAAGCGAGCAAGCTACCTCTCTCACCGGCCCAGCTTCCCTAACAACTCCTTCTATCCCAGGTGGCCAATCCTACAAATAATCAACGAGGGGAACACTCCACGAATGAAGAGGAGAATCTCCTATCTTTTTTTTCGAGTAGTTTTGGCTATCGATCTAGTAATATAGTATAAAGTATTGGTTGAATCAAGGTCAAAAATTAGAACACTCAAATAGAATCTTTCGATATAAGGGTATTAGAGCCCACATCCCCTATAGATTTAAAATCCAATCTAACCCCTTCCGGTTCGAAAGCCAGACCATCGAGCTAGCAGCTTAAGAAGCAAAGGTTTGGACAGTGGTATAGGTGGTGAAAGTGACAATAGATGCTGAGGTCGCGTTCTGAAGCGCTCCTTTCGGCTGACAGAGGCATGGGTGCGGCAGACCGTAAAGCTTATTCGACCGAGTAGATCCGATTGCTTTCTGATACATAAAAGCTCTGCAAGAGTTGAGGATTCGATTACAGGCAGTTTCGAAGGGACAGCTTCGAGAGTAGGAGAGCGAGAAGACGAAAGAGCTAGGTAACAAGCGAACGCTACTACTACTAAGATCTGCGATTGTGGAGTGTCGAATGGACGGACATAGAGACGCTTGCTTCCCGGTTTCTGCTTTCAGGCTTGAGAAGAGAAGGTTTGGGGAATGGGAGGACGACGAAACTAATAACCCAGTGAAAGTTGTACAAGTGAGCCAAGGATTCTGAAACCGTCAGTTCCAGGAGAGTACGCGAGCGGAACGGTCTTTATTAGCTGTCGTCAGTTGTTCCCCTTTGGGGGTTAGGGGGAAGGACTCCTCCTTTTGCTTTTGTTGAGAATCTTTTCTTGTTCCCTTGCTTCTTTGGTTGACCTACCAATCTATTGTTTAGGGATTCTGTCTTTAATTCGCTGTTAGCTCCTTGATTGGTTAGCTCGAAGCAGACCACCTCTCCCTCGGCGGAGATGGACTAATCTTCTCCCTGCTTTTCCCTGCGTTGAGCTTATGGAAGTCCATCCGTTTATCTTGCTATTCCGTGAGACCGGCTTGTGCTTCTTCTTGAACTCCAATTCTAAAACCCCTTGTCTGTGCTTTCGGGCTCGTCTGTCTTTGAAAAGAAAGGAATTATCGCAGGTTGACTCCTTGCAAAAGGCTTTCTATGGTCATTCACTTATTTATAGACGTCATTTTCCTCCGGACGAATGGCAACAAGGTTTGGAGCCTTGTTTTCTTTCCTCTTCTGCGCTGAATCTTTCTCTTTTCCTCTTTTTCTGAGATATTACCAATCCCCCCGGGCAGACAAGAAAGAAGGCAGAAAACAAAGACAAAGACTTTAGAGTTGGAGGAAAGACACACTCGCCCTTTTGAGTTGAGTCCTGTAGTTCAAGAAAGAGTACTTATTGGTGGATTCCAGGCAGTACTTCCTTCCGCAAGGGAAGGTAAATCCGTTACAAGAGCAGTCCATCTTCGCACGGTCGATGGGAAAGTTTCTGCTTCGAGCTAACCGAACAGTAGACAACAACCAGGGCAGAACAAGGAGCTAACAGGGTTGAATCAGACAGAAGCCAACAAGGTCGTTGATCCAGTCCCATGGTTCATTTCACTGCTCTGGCCAATTTAGCATGGTCGGAGAGAGAGAATAATCACAGTATGGTAGGAAGCTCTTCAGCGAGGAGAAAAGCCTGAAACTAAGCAATTAAGCCAAGCCATCAAAGAGCGCACCAGTCGCTAAGGAAGAAAGCTTGTTCTTAAAGCGAAGCGATGAACCGGTGTAGATCAAAGAAGAATCCCTGTTAGGAAAGCCACTTATATATTATATTATATAAGCAAATCCGATTTCAGAACACGCAAATCAAAGTCAAGCAGGAATTGCCGGCTATAAGTTCTTGTCCGAGACCCGCCCCACCGGGCGATGCGAATCCGAATAAGAGTTTGTTTTTCCCGAACCCCCCACTTCTTTCGAAGCCAGGACCTTGGCAGGGCTAGGATTGGATTGATAAGCCACTCTTGTTCCGCCCCTTTTCTTCAAAGAGGTAAGGGAGGTACAAGATCAGTCCATCGAATTCACTCAAGAATGGAGATCCTAAGTAGGAGACATATTGACCTGGTATGGCGCTAGCTAATGCCCATACCTCTGTTATTAATTGATAGGTTCCCGTAATTCGATAAGGAGAGGCCTATTATCTAAGGGAACAATCCTTTTTTATGCGTTCGAGCCTCACCCAACATAAGCTTCTCCAACAAAAGAAAAGTCTTTATATCCTTGCTTCCGAGTGAGCAGAACAGAGATCCCACTTTGATCGGCCGGAAGCAGGTAGGAATAGAGCATGAGCGGAGCCAAATCTTGAAGAATCGCGTCAAAGAGCAAGAAGTGAAAGTTGGAGATCCCTGTCTCGAAGCAAAGTACTCATCCGAAAAGACGGTTTGATCATGCCCTTTGTCCTCAACCCGTGGTTCTCCTATATCCCATAACTTTCGCTTTTCTTTCTCTTGAGCCCGCATTTTGTGTTTTTTAAGATTTTTAGAGGTGAACCCACATAGTGTAGCCTTCGTGTACCAATTTCAGTGGTTGAGTTTCGCACTCCCGCCATCTTCCTGTTCTTTTTGGAAAGTATCATCCCACACAAGAAAGATTTTTATCTAGGCCTGTACCCTCTGAAGAAAGATCTCCCTCCCTCAATGATGAATGAAGAGAGCTTATTTGGTTCTTTCTTTTGTTTCAATATTGAATTCTTTCCCTTTCTTCTTTACATCTTATGTCTCAGATGCCATTGCCAGAAGCACTGATTAGGTAGGTCTCTTAAGATAGCAGAACACCTTAACTAGGGAAATTCTCCTTTTAGAGGATATATCCCTGCAATTTTGATTGTTCCAAATACTGTACCTCGAGAAACATGGTACAACCCTCGCCTTTGCTCAACGTCGATTGAAGTCGGGAAGTCACCAAGGGCCTTTCAATTCCACAAGCGTGGGGGCCACAACATTCACTTCATTGTGCTGCTTATTGCCCTCTTGATTGTCGCCTCTTTTGTTGTTTCCCTTAGGGCGCCAGCCAGAATTGGAGTTGGACTTTCCTCTGATTTTGTTAGAAGGGGGCTCAACAAATTCTTCTTCTGTTATGATTATTATTACGCTCAAGTTGGCGGAAAGCTTGACCACGGCTCAAACTATCGCAGAAAAAAAAACGATTCAGTAGTTCTATTTAGAGGGAGTACATAATAGTTATGGTATGATGGCTCCCATAGAACGACCTGCGAATGAGACAATCCAGCAACTTAAATGTCAAGATCCTACGAATTGGAATGGTACAATACCGCGGATGAAATGTCGAGATTCTGCTTTCGGCACCCGGGTAGGCCCCGCTTGTAATGGATCTTGGACCGCTTCCATTTTGATACATAGTTGGCCCTCGAGCTGGTCCACCTGTTATCTATCTCTGGCGCGGGCGGACCTCAAAGTCATTTAGCCCTTCTCGCTAACCACACATACTATTCATCGTCTTTGTTGGCATTCCCTCCCGATCACCCGGGTTCAACTGATTAGGCAATTTCTTCGGTCGAAACGGGATGATGGTAGTCGCCCCCCTCCCCCTCTTGGAACTTATGCACGCTTCCATGCACTTATTGAGCCTAAGATTTTCCCCCAACAACTTTCATTCCCGTTGAAGCATCCGCTCGATCTGGATTCGTGGCCCGACCAGCGCTGTCAACTTCCCCCACGATTATCTATCCACTGCATTCCAACAACTCGTCTTGGTTTTGAGGCTGCTTTGACACCCACGCTCTATCCCACACGCGAGACCTGGGAACTCACAAAGGGCGCTGATGTGTTGCTTCCGGCCTGATCTCCGTCCCTCGACCCTCGAGTCACTTGCGTCCCTCTGCCATCCGCTCATTCCCTATCAAACTTGCACCTTTATTTTATAAGTAAGCCTCACTCGATCATAAATGGTCTGCCCACCCCAACTAGCGATCCATAGTATATCTCGTGATGATTCATGCATAGAGGCTGAGGCTCAACTATGGCAACAAACATTAGGTAAGGTACAATGAACTTGTTATTCATGATGTGTTATTGGCCACAGAAGAATCTTTCTTTTGTCATGCTTCCAACTCTGCTGAAAAACTACAGCTTTTTAGCGCCCTTACGTTTTTCAGCAGGCTAGCGCGCCCCTAAACTACAAGCGCCCCTACCATTATAATTTTAAAAATGAAAGGTAAAGGCTTTTCGGCTTCAACACCGATTCAGTACATAAATTGAGATCAAAAAGAATCACACTTTCAGTTTCCTTTATTATAAAAAGATTTTTGAATGACCGTCTTTTGGCCTACAAAGTGAATGAAGGAGTGGAAGAGTAGTTGAAGTGACTTCCGGAATTCAAGGACTAACCAAAACGAAGTTCTCGTTTCAAGTCTTTGGCTCGCTAGACTGCAATGGACGTTGTTAACCGGGAAAGGAAATTCAAAGAGAATTCCTATATCTCCTCAGCTCTTCTCACCACAGCTCCATGCCGTAAGGTAAATTCGAGCCAATAAAGACGAAGCCCCTTACTCCAGTCCTATGAATAACCGACTTCGTAGCTCATATCGAATCTGGAGTCTTTAGCGAATCTGTGTCGGCATCCCCCCTACTAAGTAAGGCTGTTGAAGTGCGATGGCTTTTTTAGCCCAAAATAAGGTCTTTCGTAAAGGCTTTCGGTGGAGTTATCTCTGACTTTCTTTACGTAGATACTTCAGCTCCAGTTGGACAATCCATTAATCCGAGAACCATACCGAGGGTATTAGGCTTAGCCTTTCGGAAGTGCGGATACTGCCTCTCCTATCGCGGGTAAACTTTAACTTGATTCTGGGAGTGATTCGCTTTATGATGATGGTTGGTAAGAGTCGGCTTTCGAGTGTTAACGCTGCCTTACTCAGGCCTGAAACTTTATCCTTCCTCGAAGCGAAGGGGGGACTTCGCTAAAGATGGTCTGTCTGTGCGCGAGGAAGGTCTTAGTCCTTTCTCCTTCCATTGCTTGGCTAGGTTCGCTTTGCAAGGAAGGGAAGGCATCCGTGCAGGTAGTTCAAGGCTGAGGTCAAGCTATGGGCACAAGGAGGTAAGGTATAGTAAGTTCCTTCTTCGTTTTTTGCTTGTCATTGGATTGGAAGCCGCAGGCGATGCCTTCTTGCTTGTGTAGTTGGCCTTGCCTGCTTAGTGCGGAAGTGCGTAAAGTAGGCTCAGCTTCTTTGGTTTATAAATATCTTGTAGTAGCCGAAGGTAGTCCGCTTGTTAGATTGAATTGAATCTTATATAACCTACGGTAGCTTAAGAGACTTTCTCAATAGTATAAGTGGACCTCTCAAAGGTATAAGTAGACATTAGTCTTGCTGGTTCGGTCTTTTTCTTTTATTGTTTATATGCCCACATTGAATACTTATAAATTCCAGTTCATGGCTTCGTATGTACTGAGTGACTATAGGTCCATTCAGATGCTGCTCCAAGAGAACTTTATTCGGCCTTTGTATGACCGTCTTCCCTTCCTGTCTATCTCCTTTGGTCAGGTAGTTCTGCTTCCGGTGCCGGAGGAGCAGGGTGGGATAGAAGGGTAGTTTCAGAGTTCGAGATGTCTGAGCTTGGAGGTTCCGCTTCTCTAATGTTATAATAAAGCTGCCCAGACCTTGCGTCTTCCTTTGCTGGCTAGATGCGGAAGTGAAGGTTCACGCTTGGGCCCTTGACGAGTACTTTTTTTTTGGTTAGACCATAGGCGCTAAAGGGCGGTAAGCCATGAACGTTCTAGCTAAAATGCGATATCCGCCGTTCTTTCGCCACCTAAACAAGAGAAGTTTAGGTAGGAGTACGTAGCTTCTTTCTTTTTCATATCTGCTGTCCCAGCTGAGTTCCGCTATCAACTAATTATAGTCGCATAGCAAGCGATGTAATAAATCACTGAGATCTTTTAAAATTTAAAGTAATAGATAGCATTACGGAGGAGCTTCGCTTTCTGCTTCGGTTGGCGCGTTGCAGTAATGAAGAAAAGAATGAGATTGGTTCGGTCTTAAGTCTTTGGGTGAATTCATTTAGGTATCGAAGTTTTAGTTATTTCCATCCTGGCAGCAGTGGGCTTGGTAGTAGCATAGGTGGGCCTCGGGCAGTTTTTTCAGGGCGTAGGGATCACTGTCTCACTGTGGTACCCGAAAACATGCCCACATTGAATAGTTTTAAAGCGCTGTTTAGTGACTTTCATGTCTTCTGCTACTTTACTTTAGGAAGATTCAGACAGTCTTTTATGCCTTCTTTTAGGCGTCTAGACGCCTTCCCCCAATTCTAGGATGCGTAGTAGCTCTAGTAAGTCCGTAGCTGGATCCGGATCAGGATGCGGAGTTTGAGCTTCGGGGTGAGGGAGAGATGGCTATGTCTATCCCATCCCTTCTTTGGTTCAGTCTTTGGTAGTAGGTGCGATATTGAAGGAGTTCAGGGCTAAGGGCTGGAGCTTTATTCCCACTCCCAGTAGTCTGTCTTCAGTAGTTCGCTTGGAAAGTAGTCTTTCGTAAGCAGGAGCGTAGCGCTTCGCAGGTGAAGGTGCAGGATGTGCTTCTTCCCTTTATAGCGGCTTCTGTCATTTTCACATAAATGTTGTAATAAATCCTATCTCCCCCTCTCTCTACTTCTGCTAACGAACGCTAGAATTGGGATATCGAGAAAGAGGGTAGACCGTAGAGGGTTCAACAAGGGGCAGTCTTAGATTTCGAAAAACCGGCATCCATGCAATCGCATGCCTCGCCGATCGTATCATTTTTACACGAATCGGGGATAGCTCACGACCGTGAATTCGGAATTTCTTCGCGAACTCAAGACCACCTCTATCAGAGAGAAAAGACTTCGGTTTTGATCACCTCCAAGCGATTGATGACATCCTTATAAACGTCCGCAACCGC